CTAATCAGCCGCAAGCTTCTCTCTAGGCGGATAAATCCATTTCACTCGAAAGCATATGGGGTATTAGCAACCATTTCTAGTTGTTGTCCCCCTCCTAAAGGCAAATTCTTACGTGTTACTCACCCGTCCGCCACTTGAGTTAAAAACTCTCGTACGACTTGCATGTGTAAAGCATACCGCCAGCGTTCATCCTGAGCCAGGATCAAACTCTCTTAAAATTTCCATGAATTAATTCATTTTTGAATCTATGAAGTTGAATTATATATTACTAAGTCATCAGAATTCGAAATAGCTCTCTTCTCAGGAATTTAATTAACTTCAAAAAATATTTAATTCTATAATCAAAGTTTTTCAAGAAATTAGAATCTCAAATCGTCTAATTCTTCAAAATTCAAATCGACTTTCAAAAACCTAGGAAAAGCCTAGACTACGTTCAAATTCTAAGAACTAAATTATAAAATATTCAGAAAAGTAGTTCTGATCAAATCAACTTACTTGATCAGAACATTTTGGAAAGGTATCGAAAAGCTACCAAAAATTATGAAAATATTCATTTATCGAATGGATAGAAGGAATAAAGTCATGTCCATTGTTTGATAATATCTGTGTTGATATCATTTCACTGAAAGAATTATGGATTTGAGGTAGATCTGCGGTTAATTTTTCTTGGTTCAACTGTTGGAGAACACTATCAGGTAAGAACTGAATATCTGCATCTTTATAGGCTTTTTGCATATAATCTAATATCTCAGGTCGCTGATTATACCAATATTCTCTGATTTCATTCGGAATCGGATGACGATACCACAAGATTGGTAAATAGTGGAAAACTAAAACATCTTTCATCTCTTGTTGAACTAATAGTTTACTTTGTTCAGCTTCACTTGGTAAGAATGGCATAGTAAATACCAAATGATTTAAACTATCTGCTAGTACTCCAAGGATACCTAGGAAAACTGTTCCTGTAATATTGACTCCCAGAATTGATGGTACAAGCCCTTGTAAAACTTCTTCTGTCCAATCAACAGCAGCAACTACATAAGACCATGGAACTTTATATGGATTGATCGAAATAAACCATGCTAAAGTAATTCGGAAGATAACAATATTCGAATAAATCACTAGACCTACAAATAAGACTTCGCGAATACTTTCTAAAAGTGAGATATCTAAACAAAGATTTAAACGTACTTGAAGAAATTCTGATAACCAATCGGGTAAAAAATAAAGATTTTTATAATTCTCAATGTAAAAATTATAAAAGCCTTCTTCTCTATTTTCATATACATATCTTGGAACATCATCAATTCTAGGAGATGGTCCAAATATCGTTTCAAACCATGTTTCTGGTCGTTGGATTGGAGGCCAAAAAGTTTGATGTGATGGGAGACTTTCAAGAAATTTTGATCTAAGGGATGCTTCATCTGGAAGATTATAAAGAGTTGGCATCCCAGGATTTTGTGGATAACCAAATAATCCGGCTATTTTCTTAAAAAGACTTTCAACCACCTCATAAAAACCAGTTCGAATTGGAATAAATTTTTCGTCTAAACTCATTAGTAATTTTGAATTAGTATCAAGTTAATAAGATATTATATTGTAGAATTGAATTCGAATCATTCAATACTTAGCAATACTTAGATTGTAGAGAATAAATCAAATTCTATCAATATCCTTTTCCAAAATAAATCAATTATTTAAGTTTTTATCCTCTTTCTTTTTTCATTCGTTTCAAAAGGATTCAAAGGATTGACTACTCTTTCACTCGAAAAAAGGATAATCTGAATCTGATTTCAAAAGAAAGAAAGAAAGGAAAGAAACAAAAGTTCCTATTATTATTTAGGATATTCTAAAACTTGGACTTTGGATTCATAACCGTAATTTGGAAACTTCTAGGATCTCTCTTCGAGATTAGGAAATAATAAAAATTCAGAATCATCCCTGCAATAATATTCTATGTAATGAGAAATATCAGAAAGATTAGTAATATATTAATATTAGAATATGGAAGTTAGAATATGGAAGAAAGATGAATGAAGAAAGAAAAGAAAGAGAAAAGAAAAAAGATTCGGGATAGCAGGATTTGAACCTGCGACACCCTGCTCCCAAAGCAGGTGCTCTACCAAGCTGAGCTATATCCCGGATTAGTATTGACTGAGAGGCTAACTAACGCCAAGTATAATCGATTTTGGAGTATTTGACAAGTGCTTCCGAAGAAGTGAGTAAAATTCTGGGAAGTGAAGTCCGAAATCGATTGGGTCGAGATAGATTCTATTCTGAAATAATTATTTGAATTTAATTGAATATCATAAAATATGATAGTTTTATTAGTTTTTTAGACTTTCAGTTTTCGTCAGAAAACTACATGAATGATTCTTTGGAATCAAAATATCCATATTAATAAAGGAGTTAAAAGTTATAGAAACAAAAATAAATTAATAAAAATTAAGGAATAATTATTTTCAATTGCCTGTTATTGGTTTTATCTTAGTATTTACTTCGGTAGTTGAAATGGATTGTGGTGTTGATTTCAATTGTCGAAGAATTCCTAGTTGTGAGTAATTTTGATAAATTTTCTTATTCTTAATTTTTAAGAATAAGAAAATTTATTTTTGAATCAACTCAATAATTTTTGTTATCTGATAAAGGCTAACATGATTTAAAGCGTAAATCGGAATATTCTTTTGTTTAGCTAAGCTAATTAATTTGAAATTCTTTTTTAAATGTTTTTTTAATCCAAGAATTAAACTGGCTTTTTTAATTTCATTTGTTAAGACAAATTTTAATCCAGTTTTCAATAAGACTTCTTTCAATAAATTATAAGATAATGAATATGGATAAATAACTAGTTTCTTAGATTGAAATCTGAAAGATTTCTGATCTTTTAATTGATTCATTAAAATCCAATTTTTATTTCTTGTAAGAAAAGAATTATTTAAATTATTGGAACCATTCATTAAATAATTTTGCGTTTTAGGATATTTTATCTTTATCTTTTCATTTAAATAAAATTGGCGAATTTGGCCTATTCCAGGATTTCCACGTAAAAGTAAATCAACCGACTTGTTAACATCTTCATGAATTGTCCAAGAGTTTTGATCATTTATTTCAATAATAATCTCAAAAGCTGGATAAGCTTTCCGTTCTAAGATACTTTTTTGTGTTCCACGTCTTTTTGCTTCATCATCACTTAAAGTAACATATTGAATTCCTCCAATAAGGTCAACTAATGGTGGATTTTTAATTAAATTTTCCAAGCAATTACCATGAGTTGTTCCTACAAGTTGGACACCTTTTTCAGCAATTGTTCGAGCTGCTAAAACTTCTAAGTCTGTTCCGATTTCATCAACAATAATAACTTGAGGCATATGATTTTCAACTGCTTCAATCATAACTTGATGTTGAAATTCTGTTTTGGCAACTTGCATACGTCTCGCCCGACCAATTCCAGGATGTGGAATATCACTATCACCAGCAATTTCATTTGCTGTATCTATGATAATTACTCGTTTTTGCATTTCATCTGCTAGTACGCGAGCTATTTCACGGATTATAGTCGTTTTACCAACACCAGGCTTTCCTAATATTAATATTGACTTTTCAGATTCTAGTAAATCTCGAACAACAGATATGATTCCAAATACGGCTCGACCGACACGACAAGTTAATCCATTAATCAAGAATTGACGATTTCGAATACAACTAATTCGATGAAGTGTTCTTTCTATACCAGCACGATTTTCATTACTAAATTTACTTATTCGTTTGGTAGTATAATCGATGTCTTGCCAAGAAATAATTTTTTGGGACAAATATTGAGGACCATTTACAAACCGGGCTTCTGGTCGCCTTCCTAAATCTAATACAATTTCAATAAGTTGATCTTTATCACTATGTTGATTTAATTGTTCTTGGAGAAAAAAAGGTAAATTTTCAATAAGTTTTTCTAAATCGTCATTTACATTCATTTTAGAAAATTTGTTAGAATTTTCTAATTTAAATTAGACATTTGACTAAGGTTTAATTTAAATTAGATTAAATTTTAGATTTCATAGATAAATATATATTTAAATCTTTTAATCCATATCAATTAAAGATTTAAAAGTAGAAGTATCTAATACTGCAATTTGTGATAGCATTTTTCTATTTAGATCAACATTCGATTTTTTAAATTTATGAATTAATTGACTATATGTTGTTCCATTTAATCGAGAAGCAGCATTAATTCGACTTATCCAAATTTTTCTAAAAATTCGTTTTTTTTGCTTCCTACCAACATATGAATAACGTAATGCTTTCATTACTTGTTGATTTGCTACTCTGAATAAAACAGAATGAGCACCACGGTAGCCACTTGCAAGAGATAAGATTTTTTTACGACGTTTCCGCGCGACGTTTCCACGTTTGATTCGAACCATTGTGATTTTTTATTAATTATATTTATTTAATAGGGTAACATTAATTTAATAGCTTTAGTATCACTTTCATTAACAAGAATTACTTGAGATAATTTTCGTTTTTGTCTGTTTGATTTTTTCATTAAAAGATGACCTTTATAAGCATGACGACGTAAAAAATTATTGTTACCCGTTACTTTATATCGTTTTGAAGCTGCTTTTCTAGTTTTTAATTTTGGCATAAGCTTTCAATTCTTTTTATTAGAATATAATGTTTTAAAATAAACTTTTGATTTTAATGGATGTGAATATAAAATTTTATCACCATATTTCCAATCTGCAGGACAGGCTTGTCCTGGATTTTCTTTTATATATTGAATCGATTTTAAAATACGAAGCAACTCATTTATACTTCTTCCACATAATAAGTTATTAACCGTATAGTATTGAATTATACCTTCTTTGTCAATAATAAATAAACCTGGAAATGATAAGCCATCATTTGTTAATAACTTATATTTCCGTGTTATAGACTGGTTTAAATCAGAAACTAATGGGTAGTTTAGTTTACTTAATCCTCCTTGACTTCGCTTTGATAATAAATAGTGCAAATGAGAAAATGGACTATCAACAGAAATGCCAAGGATTTGAGTGGACAACTTTCGAAATTCGGAAATTCTATCACTTAGAGCAATTAATTCTGTAGGCGATACACAGGTAAAATTTGCAGGGTAAAAAATAAGAATAACATATTTTTTTCCATAATAATCAGATAATCTAATTTTTCCTAATCGATTTTTGTAAACTCCGACAGTTAAAAAGTTTGGTGCCATTCGTCCAATTTGTGGGGAATCTACCATGATGATTTTTTTCTAAAATATAAATTTTAATTAAAAAATAATAACATAATAAAAAAAGTAGATCAAGATCCTTAGGTAATTCAAGATGATCTACTTTTTTGAAATTTTAATCTTCAACTACTACTAATTCATCAATAGCAAAGTTATTTGTATTTGTACCACTATAGTTTACATTTTCAAATCTAACAACTACTGGATAACGAATACCACTTTTATCAACTGATGCAACAGTACCAGTTTGATTAAACCAATAAGATTCTTTTCTTAAAATACGAACTGTATTATTACGAGCTACCATAATGAATTTATTTTAATTAATATGAAGTAATTTACTATAAGTTTATATTAATATGTAAAATTTTAACAATAAAATTTTAAAAAGAGTTGGTTTCAAAATTTGACTTCTGTTATCATTTAGATAAGAACAAATTTATATAAAAATTAAATAAAAAAAAATGAATCGTAATACAATTCAGAAAATCCTTATTGGACTTTTCTTTTTAGCTTGTGTCTTTATTGGTCTTAAAACATTTAATGTAATTGGATTTAATGATAATCCAGCAAAACCAGATTTAAGCACAAATGTTAGTAGTTCAAGAATGACTTATGGTCGATTCTTAGAATATTTAGAAATGGGCTGGGTAAAACAAGTTGACTTATATGACAATAGTAGAAATGCAATTGTTCAAGCTTCTAGTCCAGAACTTGGAAATCGACCACAATCAATTCGTGTTGAAATTCCGGTGGGTGCTTCACAACTTATTCAAAAGTTAAAAGAGTACAATATTGATTTTGATGCTCATCCAGCTCCACGAAAAAGTATTTTTATTACTATTGCTAGTAATTTACTTTTACCATTAATTTTTATTGGTAGTTTAATTTTCTTCTTCCAAAACTCAGACAATTTTTCACCGAATTCAGGTTCAGGACCAATGAATTTAGGTAAATCGCCTGCACGATTTGATCAATCACCAGATACAGGAATCTCTTTTGATGATATTGCTGGGATCGATGAAGCGAAAGCAGAATTCGAAGAAATTGTTTCATTCTTAAAAGAACCTGAAAGATACACACTTGTTGGAGCAAAAATTCCAAAAGGTGTATTGTTAGTAGGTCCTCCAGGTACAGGTAAAACATTATTAGCTAAAGCAATTGCAAATGAAGCAAAAGTTCCATTCTATAGTGTTGCTGGTTCAGAATTCGTAGAAATGTTTATCGGTATTGGTGCTGCTCGAATTCGAGATTTATTTAAGAAAGCATCAGAAAATACTCCTTGTATTGTTTTTATTGATGAGATTGATGCGGTAGGACGTGAACGTGGCGCCGGAATTGGTGGTGGAAACGATGAACGAGAACAAACTTTAAACCAATTATTAACAGAAATGGATGGTTTTAAAGAAAATAAAGGTGTAATTGTAGTTGGAGCGACAAACCGAGTTGACATTTTAGATGCAGCATTATTACGTCCAGGTCGTTTTGATAGACAAATTACTGTTGGTTTACCAGATCGATTAGGTCGAATTGGTATTTTAAAAGTTCATGCTAAAAATAAACCATTTGACGAAGATGTTTCATTAGTTCAATTAGCAAACCGAACACCAGGATTCTCAGGTGCAGATTTAGCTAACTTATTAAATGAATCTGCAATTTTAGCGACACGTTATAAAAAATCGACAATCACAAAAAATGAAGTTAATGAAGCAGCGGATCGAATTATTGGTGGTATCGCTGGGTCTACAATGGAAGATACAAAAAATAAAAAATTAATTGCGTATCATGAAGTAGGTCACGCTATCGCTGGTTCAGTTTTAAGAAATCATGACGATGTTGAAAAAATCACTTTAATTCCACGTGGAGGAGCAAAAGGTTTAACTTGGTTTGCACCAAAAGAAGACCAAATGTTATTATCACGTAATCAATTATTAGCTCGTATTATTACAACATTAGCTGGACGTGCTACTGAGCAAGTTGTTTTTGGTGACCCAGAAATTACAACTGGTGCTAGTACTGATTTACAACAGGTTACTAGTATTGCGCGACAAATGGTTACACGTTATGGAATGTCAAATATTGGTCCAATTGCTTTAGAAGATGAGAATAATGAACAAATGTTCTTAGGTGGCGAATCAAATGATGCAGTTGCTGATAGAATTGATACAGAAGTTTGTAAAATTATTAACCATTGTGACAAAATTGCAACAGAGATTATTTTAAATAACCGAGTTGTAATTGATTTAGCTGTTGAGAAATTATTAGATGATGAAACAATCGATGGTGACCAATTTAGAGAAATTGTAACTAAATATACTGTATTACCGAAAAAAACTGAAGCGGAAATCGCAGCAGTCTAAATTCTATTAAAAAAATAAATAATTTAATTTTTATTAAATTATTTATTTTTTTAATAGAATTTTACTTGATACAGATGTTTTAACTTCTAAGAATATTTCTGAAGGGTTCGTTGTTTATGAAAAACTTTTTTTTTAAGTATATAATATTTATATATAATATTTAGTAATAAAATAAAATAAAATATTGCGTTATGACCGCATTCTTATACTATTCAATGTCATCAAATTTCACTGTAGATGAAATAATTGAAATAGATAAACAAGTTGCTAAAAGCCGCGAAACAGTTTTTTTCTTTGTAAGAAACCTTGCTTCAAATGCAAGAAATAAAACTAAAAAGGTAATTGTTGTCGTTCTTTTAGGGGGAGCACTCTATTTTAGTAATGTACAACCATCTCAAGCTATCGGCTTATCAATGCCACCTGCGACGACAATGATAAGAGTTGAGCCTAGTTACCAGGACCACTCTAAAGTTCAAATTGCAAGCGTAATTACAAGAAAACAAGATCTTGTTATTTATAATTATAAATCGCCTAAATAAATATTGTTTTTGATGTATTTGACTGATACAAAAATATCATCAAATCAAGAAGTATTAAAATTGGTGAAACAATTACGTGGAGGGAGCTGGAATCTTATAGGAACTACATCAGTTCTAGGATTGATGATTTTAATATTCACAATAGGAGGAAGATGTTTTTTACCGAATGATGTGAAACTAGGCTGGGTGTTGAATCATCCAACTGCATTTCAACCGCCAAGGCCAAGGGCTGAACACAGATATCCTCCGTGTTATGATGTATTCTTACCTAGAAGAACGTCTTCTGCGAATTGTCCGGGAGGGTCACTGATTATGTCTGAAGTGAATCCACAATCGGGTCGAGAAGAGCTAACTCAACTATCAACCGATGTTGTTTCGACTCAAACACAAATATCGCAGTTTGTAAAAAATGGAAAGGTAGATTTAAACCAAGCTTTTAATGAGGTTAATCGAAGAGCGTCCGCGATTGGTTGTGAAACTTTTGATTGTTCTTTTGACCGGTTTAAAAAGTTAGCAACTGAATGTGGTGAAATTAACGATAAGAGTGTCCGAGAAGCAATTACAATTCTTCAAGGAGAAATGCATGGTTATTATAAGAATGCCCGACGTGTGAACTATGGATCTAATGTTAAAGGTCTAGACTTTGCTGTTGATGGCCTAGGAAAGTTTGAAAATGTAACACATGCCGACGCAAAAAATGCAGTGGGGTCAGCAATTGAAATAGCAGATGGTTTTGATGCAAATATCTGGAAACAAGGTAAGAGAATTGGGAAAAAGAGTGTGTGGCAAAAAAAATTTTGGTCAAATAGAACTCGAACTAGTCAAGTTTCAAACCTAAATACTGATGCTTACTTGCCTAAGTCGGTTAATAGCACATTAACTGTTGTTGATTGCTATGATGTCCCAAATTTTGAAAAAGAAACAATGAATAGTGCTATTAATTTTGGAGCAAAAAATGATACAAATCTTATAATTTTGAATAATCGTACAAATATTTAAAACCAAATATGAACAAATCGTTACAAGATATGATTGATCATTACAAAAATGGTCTACTGGAGACGCGAAATTTACAAATTAGCAATGAAAAATTTTTAACTGAAGTTATTTGCGATGAGCGTCTTGATTCATCTTCTTTTAAAAATTTAAGTTTAATAAACTTAAACTTTACTAACATAGATTTTGAGTCAAGTTTTTTTAAAGAATGCTTGTTTAAAAACTGTATCTTTGAAAGTATATCATTTCAAGATGCTGAGTTTGAAAATTGTAATCTGAGAAATTGTCAAATAAAAAATTCCAATTTAACTAGAGTTGATTTTACAGAAACGACTTTCGACAAATGCTGTTTCGAAAAAATTGAGAAAGGATCTTTAGTAAAAGGTTGGTTTGAATCATGTGACTTCTTTGACACAGATTTTAAAGGTTTTGAGGGAATGTCGTTAATTCAGACAGCTGTGGTGGATTCAAAATTTTCCAAATTCAACAAATCAATTGAGTTTAAAGGAGAGTTCTTTCTTATTGATATATTGCACTCTGGAAACGGAATAAATGAAATGTTTATAGAATAGGATTTTTCAATAAAAAATTAGTAGTTTTATAAAATTACTAATTTTTTATTATTTCCTTTTAAATATTGACCCTACACTAATAAACCTAAGATTAGGGGGAATTTAAGTCGAAAATAAGCAGGTTTGAGCGGTGAAGATGAAAGATAAAAAATTATATAAAAATTTAAACGACTAAAATCTAGTGGTTTTAGAAAAGTAAATAAAATAAATTCACTTTTCTCAAATAAAAATGAATGCCCATCTATTTTCCTTGAGCTTTTAGAATACCAAAAACCAGAACTACACCACACGCCACACCAACCACAAAAGAACCAGAAGTAACGGCTAAAGCACATAAAGATGCGGCTACACCAGATACCCCTTTGACAATTTCTTTACTTGGTTTAGTTGGGGCTTGATTTGCAGGAGGACTAGGACATACCTCACCAGGTTTTGGTGTATTTTTTGGGATATCTTTTGCGACAGCTGACAATACTGGAGTAAGTAGTGTCACTCCAAAAATACCAAGAACAGTAGTAAAACGTAAAAGTAAAGATTTTCGTTTCGACCTTGGTTGACTTTTGGCTTCCTCGAATTTTTCTTTAAATTTTTGAGACCTATTTTTAGGATTTGCTAGTTTATTGCTCGCATTTTTTTTTAGATGAAAGTGTGTTTTTAATATTTGCCATTTTAAAATAATTTAGAAAAAGTTAAATCATAATTTAACTTTTTCTAAATTTTAAATGTAAATGTTTAACCAAACTTACCAGAAGTTGAAGCAATAACAAATGCTGCGAAAGTTAAAATAAAACCAACAGCGAAATGTACTAAACCAACTAAACGAGCTTGTACAATAGAAAGAGCAACTGGCTTATCTCTCCAACGAATTAAGTTAGCAAGAGGAGTACGCTCATGAGCCCAAACTAAAGTTTCGATTAATTCTTGCCAGTAACCACGCCATGAGATTAAGAACATGAAACCTGTTGCCCAAATTAAATGTCCAAATAAGAACATCCATGCCCAAACAGATAAATTGTTCATACCAAAAGCGTTGTAACCATTAATTAATGGTGATGAGTTTAACCATAAGTAATCTCGTAACCATCCCATAATGTAGTTTGATGATTCATCAAATTGACCTGGGTTACCACCCCAGATTGCCATATGTTTCCAGTGCCAGTAGAACGTTGTCCAACTAATTGTGTTTAACATCCAGAACATTGCTAAGTAGAATGCATCCCAAGCAGCAATATCACAAGTACCACCACGGCCCGGACCATCACATGGGAAACTGTAACCGAAATCTTTTTTATCTGGCATTAATTTTGATCCACGTGCATCTAATGCACCTTTCACAAGAATTAAAGCAGTTGTATGTAAACCTAAAGCAATAGCGTGGTGAACTAAGAAGTCACCAGGACCAATCTTTAAGAATAAATCATTTTTACTGTTATTAATAGCTTCTAACCAACCTGGTAACCAAATTTGATTACCTGCAACTGTTGCTGGGCTAGTTGAAGATGATAATAATACATTAAATTGGTAAACAGCTTTACCAGATGCAGCTTGAATATATTCAGCAAATACTGGCTCAAATAAAATTTGTTTCTCTGGTTGACCAAATGCAACTACAGTATCATTATGGATATATAATCCTAATGTGTGGAAACCTAAGAATAATGATGCCCAGCTTAAATGTGAAATAATCGCTTCTTTATGTTCTAACATACGTGCTAAAACATTGTTTTTATTTAATTCTGGATCATAATCACGAACAAAGAAAATTGCCCCGTGTGCAAATGCACCAACCATTAAGAATCCAGCAATATACTGATGGTGCGTGTATAACGCAGCTTCAGTTGTAAAATCTTTAGATAAGAATGCATATGGTGTTAATGCATACATGTGTTGTGCTGTTAATGATGTAGCAACACCTAAACATGCTAATGCTAAACCTAATTGCATATGTAAAGAATTTGTGATTGTTTCAAACAATCCAGTGTGACCCGCACCTAAACGACCTCCTGGAGGACGGTGAGCGTCTAAAATCTCTTTCATATTATGACCAATACCGAAGTTTGTACGGTACATGTGACCTGCAACAATGAAAACAACCGCAATTGCTAATTGGTGGTGAGCAATATCACTTAACCATAATGATTGAGTTTGAGGGTGGAAACCACCTAAGAATGTTAAGATCGCTGTACCAGCGCCTTCAGATGTTCCATAAACGTGACTTGCACTGTCTGGATTTTCTGCATAAACTGTCCAGTTACCTGTATAGAATGGAGTTAAACCAGCTGGATGTGGTGGTGTTGTTAAGAAGTTATCCCAACCAACGTGAACACCACGTGATGCAGGAATAGCTACGTGAACAATGTGACCAGTCCAAGCTAATGAACTAACACCCATTAAACCAGATAAGTGGTGGTTTAAACGAGATTCATTGTTTTTAAACCATGATAAACTTGGACGGAATTTTGGTTGTAAATGTAACCAACCAGCAAATAATAAAGCTGATGATAATAATAATAAACCGATTGAACCTGCGTATAATTCTTGGTTTGTTCGGAAACCAATTGTGTACCACCATTGGTATACACCTGCAAATGTAATATTAACAGGATATGTGTTTCCTTTACTAAATGCTTTTAAAGCTGATTCACCAAAATGAGGATCCCAAATTGAATGAGCAATTGGTTTAACTTTTAACGGGTTTGTCACCCATTTTTCAAAGTTACCTTGCCAAGCAACGTGGAATAGGTTTCCTGAAGTCCATAAGAAAATAACTGCTAGATGGCCGAAGTGTGAAGCAAAAATTTTTTGATATAAATTTTCTTCAGTCATACCATCATGTGCTTCTAAATCATGAGCAGTCGCGATACCATACCAAATTCGTCGCGTTGCCGGATCTTGTGCAAGGGCTTGACTAAACTTTGGAAATTTAGTTACCATAATGTTAGATGCCTTTTTATATAAATTTTAGTTATGAATAAAAATATTGAGTTAATTTGAATTTAATTAACTGATTGAAACGGCACGTGCTAAGAAGAATGCCCATGTTGTTCCAATACCACCAAGTAAGTAGTGAGCTAAACCAACAGCACGACCTTGTGTAATACTTAAGGCACGTGGTTGAATAGTTGGAGCAAAGTTTAATTTGTTATGTGCCCAAACAATTGACTCAATTAATTCTTGCCAGTAACCACGACCACTGAATAAGAACATTAAACTAAATGCCCAAATAAAGTGAGCTCCTAAGAAGATTAAACCGTATGCTGATGATGCTGAACCGTAAGATTGAATTACTTGTGAAGCTTGTGACCATAAGAAGTCACGTAACCATCCGTTAATTGTAATTGCACTACGTGCAAAGTTACCACCCGTTACATGTGAAATACTACCATCTGGCGCAATTGTACCCCAAACATCTGATTGCATTTTCCAACTGAAGTGGAAGATTACTACAGAAATCGCGTTATACATCCAGAACAACCCAAGGAAAACGTGATCCCAGCTTGAACTTTGACATGTACCACCACGACCTGGACCATCACAAGGGAAACGGAAACCTAAGTTTGCTTTATCTGGAATTAATTTCGAACTACGTGCGTATAAAACACCTTTTAATAAAATTAAAACAGTTACATGGATTGTAAACGCATGAATATGGTGAACCATGAAATCTGCAGTTCCTAATTTAATAGGCATCATAGCAATTTTGCCACCTACTTCAACAACTTCACCACCAAAAGCGTAACTTGTTGTTGCTAAAGCATTAGGAGCTGTAGTACCAGGTGCTAATAAATGAATATTTTGAATCCATTGAGCAAAAATTGGTTGTAATTGAATTGCTTTATCTGAGAACATATCTTGTGGACGACCTAAAGCTCGCATTGTATCATTATGGATATAGAATCCAAATGCATGACAACCTAAGAAGATACAAACCCAGTTTAAGTGCGAAATAATTGAATCACGGTGTCTTAAAACACGATCTAATAAGTTGTTGTAGTTATTAGCTGGTGTGTAATCACGAACCATGAAAATTGCACCGTGAGCTGCACCACCAACTACACAGAATCCACCAATCCACATATGGTGAGTGAATAATGATAATTGTGTTGCATAATCAGTTGCAATGTATGGATATGGAGGCATCGCGTACATGTGATGTGCAACGATAATACTTAAAGAACCCATCATAGCTAAGTTAATAGCTAATTGAGCATGCCATGAAGTTGTTAAAATTTCGTATAACCCTTTATGACCTTCACCTGTAAATGGACCTTTATGAGCTTCTAAAATTTCTTTCATACTGTGGCCAATACCCCAGTTTGTACGGTACATATGACCAGCAATAATGAATAAAACTGCTAACGCTAAATGATGGTGTGCAATATCACTTAACCATAAACCACCTGTTACAGGGTTTAAACCACCTTTAAATGTTAAGAAGTCTGAATATGCACCCCAGTTACCACCAAAGAATGGAGCTAAACCTTGAGAGAAACTTGGATATAATTGACTCATTAATTCACGGTTAATTAAGAACTCGTGAGGTAATGGAATTTCTTGTGGTGCTACACCTGCATCTAATAATTTGTTAATTGGTAATGCAATGTGAATTTGGTGACCTGACCAAGATAAACAACCTAATCCTAATAAACCAGCTAAATGGTGGTTCATCATTGATTCAGCGTTTTGGAACCATTCTAATTTTGGTGCTGCTTTATGGTAATGGAACCAGCCAGCAAATAACATAATAGCTGACATGGCTAAACCACCAATTGCAATCCAGTATAATTCAACTTCACTAGTGATACCTTCTGCTCGCCACATTTGGAACCAACCAGATGTTGTTTGAACACCTTGGAAGTTACCACCTACATCACCATTTAAGATTTCTTGACCGACAATTGGCCAAACAACTTGTGAACTTTGCTTAATATTAACTGGATCAGTTAACCAAGCAGAATAGTTAGAGAAGTATGCCCCATGGAAGTGCATACCACTAATCCATAAGAATATAATTGCTAATTGTCCAAAGTGTGCACTGAAAACTTTACGAGAAACTTCTTCTAAAGAACTAGTTTGACTATCAAAGTCATGAGCATCCGCATGTAAGTTCCAAATCCAAGTAGTTGTTTTTGGACCTTTAGCTAAAGTTCTAGAGAAATGACCCGGTTGCGCCCATTTCGCGAAACTAGTTTCGACTGCGTCTTTTTCAACAAAAACTTGCACATTTTTTGCGCGACGGTCGGTTGAGCTTATTGCCATTAATTTTCTCCTTAGTTGGGAGACGAAAATCTATGAAACTCTCATAAACGAATAAAGACGTTTTCAAATATGTCTATTAATTATGAGTTTTCAAATTATCATTATACATTTTTTTAGTTAATTTTAATTAACTTTTTCAATTTGAAATTTTGATCAAATATTTTGTAAATTGAAATAAATTAAATAAAAAAAATTTTTCGAATCATTGAAGTTTTTTATTAAAAATTATTAATAAAAAACTTCAAGAATAATCTTGCTGAATTATATTTCTAAATTTTGAATTTAAAATTTAGAAATATAATCCTAGCATATCAGGAAAGAAACGATTAATTTCAATAATAAATCCTGCTGTAAATGATAACCAGATTGTTAATAATACTGGAGCTGTAGACAAATATTTTTGAAAGTCTTCCATAAAAATTTAAGTTAAATAGTTAATAAATAATTTATTTAAAAGTTTTCATTCGAAACTTAACGTGGTGATACTGTAACTTCGTCTTTTGGAGCTACTAAATCACCATTTACTAGTTCCTGCCAAGCTGAAATTGGCCAAATGTATCCAGTAGTCATAATTTTTAGAGCTAATGGAACATTGATAATAATTTCGCTTTCACTAGGATTTTTAGTTGTACTTACTGCACGTAAATATTTTCTACCAACGTAGCCAATCCAGCCAGAAATATAAATAAATCCAAATCCTGGGAAAATAAATTCTGCTGCATGACTTGGGCGACCATCAGCAATTAAATGTGGTAAACCATCAGCGCCACATAATAAATCAGATCTACCATATTTATCAAATCGTGCTTTTGTTCGATCAACTTGTTGTTGTAAAGCTAAAGCTGGTGGTGAATCAGCTTCATATTGACTCATACGTTGTTCTAGTTTTTTAACACTTGCCGCTAATCGTTTCTTAAAAGCTGGAGAATCACCACATTTTGTTAATCCTCCAATCTCAGCATAGGCTTGACTTGGCGTAAAAGCTAATAATGCTGCAAAAAGTAAAGCTATTAAATTAAAACGTTTCATTATTAAATAAAATTTAAGATTGTTAATTTGGTAAAAGACTTAAGAAAATTAAAGTTATTCTTTTAAGATACATTATATATAGTAGTATAAATAAAAAATTTTTAAGTTTTAGATTATTCTACAGATCTTGAAAAAATAAGCTTCTATTTCTTTTCTTGTAAGTTTTTGAAAATGAAGTTTATTAAAATTAAATTTGAATAGGTATTTCAAGATTGTTCTCGACTTAGAAACTAGGATTGAATTATATGATTTTTATTTTAAATTAATTTTAATTAGGATTGCACTTCATATGGTAATTCTTTATTAATTAAGAGGTCTAATCATAAACTAAAATAGACGTCTAAGAAGGAGGAAAGATTTTAGACTTAGACATTCTCAAAATTGAAAAAGAAAAAAATAAAAAATTGTTAATTTTCAAAAATAATAAAGATTCTCACTAGAAAAGTTTAAAAGAGTTTTATTTTAACTAAGATTTTCAAATACAAAATTTAATAATCTAAAATAATTAGATTTTGTGAACGTTTTTTAATTCTTGGAAAATTAAAAATCTTCCAAGAATTAAGAAAATTGTAAATTATTCAAAATCTTTACGATTTGGATTTCGTGCAGGGTCACCCGAAAGAAGTCCAAAAATAAATAACGAAACAAAGAAGGTAATTGTTGTATAAACTAAAATTTTTAAAGTGAACATTTAATTTTTCTTAAAAATTATTTTTAATAATATTAATTATACTAAAATAAAATGATTCTGAATTATTTTATTTTAATCTAATTAATATTAGCTTAATGGTAACTTTTTACTTTTTCAAGATGATTTCAATTATTTTTCATAAAATCTTAAATCGAATAAACTTTTAAAACTGTTATTTGAGCTTTTTTCAATTTGTCTTTTCCCAATTTTTGATTTGTTTTGTTAGGAAGTGATAAATAACCTTCAATCATAATATAATCGTTTACCTGATAATTATTAATTATATCACGTGCTAAATTTCCCCAGAAAACAAGATGTGCGATCTGAATATTCCGAACTTGAGCTAATTGAACTCTAAAGTCAGTCCGAACAATTTTATCACTAATAACTCTTTGAACAGGTTTTTCTAAGATTTTAACAACACTCCCAATATAGTTTGTATCGCCCATAATTCTTAAATAATTAAATTTTTCTGTTTTTGAACATCTTCAAAATTAATATCTCGTAATCGTTTTAATAATCGAATGAAGTATTCTAAGAAATAATCATCTAATTGAATAATTTCAGATGAATCAATTTTAAACATCTTATATAATTCAAATGTTGATTTTGAAAAATTATTTTCAGTATTTAAAATTTCAACAAAAGCTAATCGGTCACTTATATTTTGACCCCATTCAAAGAATCCAAAGAAACCACTAACCAATTTCAAAGCAAATAATGGAACTCGTTGAACTTTTGCTTCTTGTCCTGCTAGTTGTTCACAAAGACTAATAATTTCTGAAGATGCCCAACCTTTGACACCACTTAAGAAGAAAGTTTCATTAGCTGTTTGAGGGATTTGTAATGATCTTAAACAAAATCTTGCAATATCTTGAGTATCCATATATGCAATATTTGTATTTTCATTAGTAACCCAGACAGGTAAATTTTCTAAAATTGGAATTGCGTATTGCTCAATTAAACCTTGATAAAATCCTGTTAATCTAAAAATTGTATATGGGATTCCAGATTTCTTTAATTTTGTCTCAATTCCATATTTTAATTTCATTAAAGGAATATTTTCAAACTGTTCAACATTTTGAGTTGAAAAGAAAATAAATCGTTTAATATTCGCAGCTTTTGCTGATTCAATCAAAGATAATTTTCCATCCCAATCAACTTTTTTTAAAGAATCTAGCTCACTTGCACGACTTGTTGATGCATCAATAACAGCAGTAATTCCTTTTAAACACGGTGGAATTGTTTCAGGACGAGCTAAATCACCATAAACTAATTCAACCCCCCATTCTTTTAAGAAGTTGGCCTTTCGAAAATTTCGAACCATACATCGTACTGGATAACCTTTAGTCAAAGCTTGTAATACAACTTGACGGCCTAATGTTCCAGTACCACCAATAATCAATAAACTCATATTTTTATATTTTTTTTAGAATTTTAATCGTTAAAAACAGTACTTTGTAAAATATCTTCTGCTTCAAGATTAACTAATTCTTTTTTCGTTAATACTTGACCACGGCTATCAAAGATTCGATTTGCTTGACGCATTCTTGCACGATCTAAAGCGTTTTTAACACTTCGAGCATTTGCAAACAATGGCTTTTCTTTTCGTTTATCAATATAACGCTCTAAAGCAACTTCAGCATCTGGTGTTAATTGATACTGTTGCTCTTCTAACATCAATTTTGCAATTTTTAATAGTTCATCAGTTGAATAATCTGGGAAATCAATATGGTTTGCAATTCGCGAAGATAAACCTGGGTTTGACTCATAGAACTTATCCATTGGTTCTTTATATCCAGCTAAAATAACTACTAAGTCATCACGTTGATTTTCCATTACTTGTAGTAAAATTTCAATAGCTTCTGAACCATAATCACGTTCATTATCAGGTTTATATAAGTAATAAGCTTCATCAATAAATAAAACTCCACCCATTGCTTTTTTTAAAACTTCTTTCGTTTTTGGAGCGGTATGACCAATATATTGACCTACTAAATCATCTCGAGTAACCGTTAAAAGATGACCTTTTTTAATATAACCTAATTGATATAAAATATCAGCCATTTTTAAACCAACAGTCGTTTTTCCTGTTCCAGGGCTTCCTGTAAATGACATATGTAAACCTGGATTTGCTGCAGTAATTCCTAAGTTTCTTCTTAATTTATCAATTAAAAGTAAAGCAGCAATTTCTCGAATTCGTGACTTTACTGGTACTAATCCAACTAATTCTTCATCCAACAAATTTAAAATTTTTGCAATTTCAGTTTCTGCGTATGCTTCCTGCAAATTTACCTGAGTTGTGTTCATATAATTTAATTTTTATACTAAATATTTTGAAAAATTCATCTTTTAAAAGATGATAGATAATTTTGTATATTAAGTCAAGTAAATATTTACCTGGCTTAATATATTTGTATAAATTCTCGATATTCTTATTATACTGTAAAAGTTGGAATGCTAGATAAACAAATAAATGCGAACCCTGCGCTTCCACATGCACCAACAAAAAAACCACCTTTAAAGTCATCCCAACCTTTCTTCGATTGTAAATCATTTGGATTACCTGAAGATTTTTCTTGACCAAAAGTTGCAGCACCGTAGATTGTTAAACCAATTGAGAAGATAATAATCAAACCAATTGTCGACATGAAACCAGCTAATAATCCAACATCTGAATCACGTAATGGTCCTAACTTAGCAAATGGACCAATTAAGAAATAACCGTGTGCTAGACCAATTTCTAGACCGCGTAGTAAAGGTGTTAAACCAAATCTATATGCTGGTAAATTCTGTAATATTGCTCGTGTCACTGCAGATGATGTTATTGGCGTTGCTAAATGACCTACAAATGGATCATCATTATACGGTTTAATAAAGTTAGCCATAAAGTTAATTTGAAAATTAGTTAAATTAATAATAAAATTTCTTAATGAAATAAAAATCAGGTTCAAAAAATTTTCATCAAATTTTAACAACCAAAATTTTTCTATAGATTACTATATAATATATACTAATATATAGAAAAATTTTTATAAACTTAATTTCAACAAAATAACAAAGATTTTATGACAGTTGCTATAGATTATTTTTTATTAGTAGGTTTTTGCTTTGCACTTACATCTGGATTATTTATTGGATTAAAATCAATTAAATTAATTTAATTTTGACTAACTTGTAGAAAATGCAAAACGAAATTCGTCAAGACAAAATTGTTGGATCACGACGGTTTAGTAATTATTTCTGGTCGTTTTTTTTATTTGTTGGAGGTTTAGGTTTTTTGTTAGCTGGGATTTCTAGCTATTTTAAAGTAAATTTATTACCATTTGCAAATCCTACAGAATTAGTTTTTATACCACAAGGTATCGTAATGATGTTTTACGGAACTTTAAGTTTAGGTTTTAGTATTTATATCATTTTAACTGTACTTTTCGACGTTGGTAGTGGGTATAACGAATACAATAAAACGGAAAGTCTTGTGAAAATTGTTCGAAAAGGATTTCCAGGAAGAAATCGTGAGATTCTTTTAACATATCCATTAGCAAATATTCGATCAATTGGAATAAAAATTACAGAAGGTTTAAATCCGACTCGAAGTATTTATTTATGCTTAAAAGATGAACGAAATATTCCTTTAACACCTGTTCAAGAACCAACTTCAATATCAGATTTAGAAGAAGAAGCGGCTGATTTAGCAAAATTTCTAGATTTAAAACTAGAAAATTTATAAGATTTTATTGATTTTTATGTCTACATGATTCTATAATAGAATCATGCGGGCATAGTTTAGTGGTAAAACCTTAGCCTTCCAAGCTAATGATGGGGGTTCGATTCCCCCTGCCCGCTTTTCCTAAATCATTCGAATGAGTAACAATCTTTTTTTTATAGGAGAATATATAAATATGTCTGGTGGATCTACGGGTGAACGTCCGTTTTCGGATATTATTACTAGTGTACGTTATTGGATTATTCATAGTATTACAATTCCATCGCTTTTTGTATCAGGGTGGTTATTCGTTAGTACTGGTTTAGCATATGATGTATTTGGAACTCCACGTCCAAATGAGTACTTTACACAAGATCGTCAACAAATTCCATTAGTAAACGATCGATTCAGTGCAAAACAAGAATTAGAAGATTTAACTAAAGGTTTATAATTAAGGGGTAATTAAAAATGGCAAAAAATATTAATCAACCTGTAGCTTATCCTATTTTTACGTTTCGTTGGTTAGCGATTCATGGTTTAGCAGTTCCAACAGTATTCTTTTTAGGTGGCATTACTGCAATGCAATTCATTCAACGATAAATCAATATATAATAAAGATAAGAGGTAATTTTTATGACAGGTCCAAATCCAAATAAACAAGCAGTAGAATTAAATCGAACTTCTCTTTACTGGGGACTTCTATTAATTTTTGTTTTAGCAGTACTATTTTCAAGTTATTTCTTCAATTAATATTATAATATAATAGGAGTTTTTTTTATGGCAAATACTGGTCGAATTCCGTTATGGCTTGTAGGTTTAGTAGGCGGTCTAGCAGTAATCACAATGCTAGCTTTATTTATCTATGGTGCATACTCAGGGTTAGGTTCATCATTATAAGATTATATATTTTGAACATCTTAAATAATACAACTTTTGTATTATTTAAGATGTTAATTCCACTTATTTTTTAATTTTCTTTATGATTTTATTTAGAAATTGCTTCAATTTAGCAGAAAATTTCCAACTATTTTTTGTTCCACTTCCAAACCAACCATACCAAAGTTTCGGAAGTCTACGATTTAAATCTTTTTCTTCTGGATCTTGCCAACTTGTATTACCACCACTATAAACACTATTTTTTGGCCGAGGACCAATATGGAGTTCTGTGTTTTCTACAAAAAATGGTATGTAGAAATATTGACCCCAAATTGCGTGAAATAAACCAAAAATTAATAATCCAATATGTGCTAGTACGATACAACCAATCATTAAACTTAAGAAATTTATTTGGAGTTGCAAGCTTGAATTTATATAATTTTCATAGAATTCTTTCTGAGGAACAAGTACTTGAGTTTGGAAATAATTGGCCCGTCCGATTAAGGAGATAAAAAGATTTTCTACCAGCATTATAATCAGTAAAAATGTCCAATGCCATCTTATTAAGTAAGGGCAATATTTTTTACCGATTCGAGCAATTACAGCATAAGCAGCAACACCTGAAAGTTGATTCCAAAACTTAGTACAAAAATCATACACTTTTGGTATTACATTATTATAAAGTTTATAATAAAATGAAATAATACTTGAGTCATTTGATCCTTGAACTTTTGAAATAATCATAGAGATAGGATCAATATAGTATGTCTGACCAGTTTCTGGATCTGTATTGATGGTTGCTCTCATTATTCCAGAATAAATGATCTGACCTGGATTATACCAACGAGCATTTTCTCCTAATCTTAGATTAGTAACAACCGATTGACGACCTAAGGATTCTAATTGAATTGCATCTTTTCCTAGATTTTGTAAAAATGGAATTTTTATTAAAACATTCGCATAAGTTGAAATAATATCAATTAAATGTCTATACCATAAATAACCTGCAAAAAGACCGATACATGTAATATAAAATGAAGTTTTTAAATTATATCGTATTGCAAGAATAATAAAACGAACAAAAAGAATGAAAAACAGAGTATTTTCAATATCAACAATAGTGAATCCATCTTGAAGTTTGTTTAATAAACCTTCTAGAAGTAAACGTAATGTATCAATTGAGATATTAGTTGATGGTTCAATAGTTGATTGATTCAGATCATAACCATTTGCTATTGCTTGACGAGTTATTGGGTTTTCAATTCCAAACCAATTTAAGACTGTTTCCTGGTCAATATTAATTAAAAGACATAAAAGTCTAAATAGATATAACATAAATTAGTCTTATGAATACAGTTATTAAAAGTTTAATATTTTACTATTATAGATGTTAAAGATACTAAACTTTTATTGAAAGATCAAGATTTTCACAAGAATAAGAACTATTTTAATTTAACGAAAAAAATGTAAAAGATTAAAATACCCCCAAGGGAATTCGAATCCCTGTCTGCTCCGTGAAAGGGAGCTGTCCTAGGCCTCTAGACGATGGGGGCAGTCTCAATTTTAAAAACATAAAAATTTCAAAGCGGGCAACGCGATTCGAACGCGCGACATCAACCTTGGCAAGGTTGCGCTCTACCACTGAGCTATGCCCGCTAGTAAATTCCTACAGTGATAAAATTATCATACTTTATACCATAGTATAATAAAAGTTTCTCAAATCTGTCAATAGTTTAATTTAGAAATTATAGTTGAAACTATAATTTCTAATTATTTAAAACGTTGCTGCAATTCCATCAGCAGTGGCAATCGCAAAAACAAGGCCAATCCATGCTGTGAAACCTTTATTAATATTGTCTTTTGAGTTTTCCCACTCACCTGGTGTAGCTAAAGCTACTGGAACTGTTACAACTAAACCTAATGAAACTAAAACTAATAGAGTTGTTAAAGCAGTTATCATAAATCTATTTAAAAAATTTTTATATTGATGATCAAATTTAAATATTTACAAGAAATTAGAAATTAAAGATTACCTTTCTTTAAAGCTAATAAAACAATTACTGTTGGACCTGCTAACATAATAACACCTGTAGCTACTAGTTGTCCTATAACTTGCCAATTAATCATTTTTAAAATCCTTATTTATCAATTTTTAATAAAATTTTAAGTAATAAAATAACCGATAATGTTAATTCTCATTTTACTTTAAAATTGATAAAGTAAAAATATTATTTTAAATTAATATTTTAATTATTTCAGTTTGATAAAATACAAAATTTTTTGAAATAAATACTTTAATATTTTCTTGTTTTCATGGTAATATCTTACTAGGGTTGCTAACTCAATGGTAGAGTACCCGGCTTTTAACCGGATAGTTCTGGGTTCGAGTCCCAGGCAACCCAATTTTTTTTATTTCGAATTACTTGAACTCTGGAGAATTCAATATTTATTATTTTCCATTTTTTAAATTAGAAATATTACTGATATTATAGTTAGATTTGCCACACAAAGATACATATTCACCGAATAAAGAGGAATGACAAACAATAAAGTGGGAGCTTCAACATTTTAGGAGTAATTTATGGCTCCTCTTAACACTATTGAAACTTTTGAATGTTGAAATTGAAAGATCAGAAGTAAAATATCGAATGATCTTTTAGAAAGGCTACTTTTATGATTATAATTCTAATTAGCCTTACTTTCACCAACTAATTGTTAAAATTTATTAGACATAGATAGATATATAATCAGATCGTCGATTCTAAAATTTCCTTCTAATTAACTTTTTGTTTCACTAAATTTTGTAGAACAAAAATTACAATTTTCTAACGAAATTAAAAAATTTTGTATGGTTAGATAAGGTAATAAGATAAGCAATATATTCGCGTACCTTATTACCTTATCTAACCATATTGTTCGAGTATTTAAGATGTTAAATTCAATGTTAAAGCTATACCAAAGTAAATTAAAATTCCTAGTACAGTTAAAACATTTAAGAAGCGTTCTGCAGAACTAGGCGAACCTAATATATCTGTTTTTGTTGCAAAACTTGATAATCCAACATTCTCTTGTGGTGTACGCAAGAATATAACTATGATTAATAAAATACTTATAATAAGCCCGATTAGTTTGAACATACCTTTAATTATTTTAAAAATAGTACTAAGTTAGTATATTAATCTTCAATTTCAAAGATTTCATTGAAAACTTTACTTACTTTGTCACCTGAATCAATTGCTTCTAACGGATCTTTTCGTAAACGATGACGTAAACATAAAGTAATAATTTTTGAAATATCTTCTAAAGTAACTTTATCACGTCCATTATATGCTGCATGAGCTTTTGCAGCACGGTTTGTTACAATATCACCACGTAAACCATCTACATCTAATTGACTACAAACTTCAGAGATTTTTACTCGTAAATCATAATCAATTTCTACAGTTGGTAATAATTTTTGTGCAGCAACAATACGGTCACGTAATTCTTGTTGTTGACTTTCATAATTTTCAATCCAAACCATTGGAGTCTGGTCAAATGATGTACGTTCTTCAACAACTTTTACACGTAAAATTGGGTCTTTCACAGTTCGAATTTCGGCATGCATACCAAAACGATCTAATAATTGAGGTCGTAATTCTCCTTCTTCTGGATTTCCTGACCCAACTAAAACAAAACGAGCTGGATGGCGAATCGAAATACCTTCTCGTTCAACTGTATTCCAACCTGAAGCTGCTGAATCTAATAAAATATCAACTAAATGATCATCTAATAAATTCACCTCATCAACGTAAAGAAGACCACGGTTTGCTTTTGCCAACAATCCAGGCTCAAAGGCTTTGACACCTTCTGTTAAAGCTTTTTCGATATCAATTGTTCCACAAACACGATCTTCTGTTGCACCTAATGGTAAATCAACCATTGGAATTTTAATAAATTCAGTTTCAATTGATTCACCATTTTGAACTGCTAATTTTACTTCATTCCCCATTAAATCTAAATCTGATTTATGAGAATTAAATGGGTCATCTTTTACTACTTCGATTTCTGGAAGTAAATCTGCAATTGCACGAATTGTTGTTGATTTTCCAGTTCCACGATCTCCCATGATCATAACTCCACCAATTTTTGGATCAATTACGTTTAATTGTAGAGCTAATTTCATTTCTTCTTGACCAACGATCGCTGTAAATGGGAAAACTGGAGTGTCAAATTTTTTTAAATTTTCTGTTACCATAGCTTATTATCAATTGTTAATGTAAAAAAATTTTTGAATTTCGACTTAAAAAGTATTATTCATAAAGTGTAGAACCTAATCTAACAGCTAGAATTCCAGCTAATAAAGCAATACATAATGCTGTATAAACTTGTGAATCAGTAATCATTGGAAACTCCTTGATTTTTAAATTTAAAATGTTATTTAATTCTAAAGACTATCGTATGCTAAATTTTAACAAAAGCGTCTAATAAATATTTGAACGTTATATATATAATTGTAAATTAAATTCAAAATTAAATTAATAAAAATCGTCGAATTTTATTTAAATAAATTTTTATTACCAACTTGATTTTGTTACACCAGGTAATAAACATTGATGAGCCATTTCACGTAAGACATTACGAGATAAACCAAAATCTCTAAAGTAACCACGCGGTCTTCCAGTTTTCCAACATCTGTTTCTAATTCGTGTTTTTGCACTATTCCGTGGTAACTTTTGTAACTTTGAATGAAGTTCTAATTTTAAATTAAAACTTTCTTCATTTTGATATTTTTGTAATAAACTAGATCGTTTGAAAGCATATTTTTTATGCAATTTAATACGTTTTTTTTCACGCTCGATCATACTTTTTTTTGCCATAAAAGTAATTTTTTGTTAAATATTAAGAGTTTAAAAATTTTATAAAATTATGAAAAGTAAATAAAATAATTAATTTATTTACTTCTTAGTTTACTGTATTTCCAGAATTTAGACAAGTAAAATCAATACTAAAGATTTTCGTTTCAGATCAAATTTGCTTTAATTCACAATACTTGAAAATTGATAAAAAATTAAATTAATTAATTTTTTCTATCTTTGCTTATAATAATATAATAGCTAACTTTTATGTAGTTTAGTTGTAAGAAAGTCAAAAACCATTATTTATATTGAGGAATGTATTACTATGGCATTACCATGGTATCGTGTTCACACTGTTGTTTTAAATGACCCTGGACGATTAATTGCTGTGCATATTATGCATACAGGTTTAGTTGCAGGTTGGGCTGGATCAATGGCATTATACGAATTAGCTATTTTCGATCCATCAGATCCTGTATTAAACCCAATGTGGCGTCAAGGTATGTTCGTTATGCCTTTCATGACACGTTTAGGTATTACTGATTCTTGGGGTGGTTGGAGTATTACAGGTGAGAGTGTTTCAAACCCTGGTCTTTGGAGTTTTGAAGGTGTAGCATTATCACATATTGTTTTATCAGGTATGTGTTTCTTAGCAGCTATCTGGCACTGGGTTTACTGGGATTTAGAATTATTCCGTGATCCAAGAACTGGTGAACCTGCTTTAGATTTACCAAAAATTTTTGGGATTCACTTATTATTATCAGGTGTTTTATGTTTCGGCTTCGGAGCATTCCACGTAACTGGTTTATTTGGTCCTGGTATCTGGGTTTCAGATGCATTTGGTATTACAGGAAAAGTACAACCTGTAGCTCCAGCTTGGGGTGCAGAAGGTTTTAACCCATTCAATCCAGGTGGTATCGCATCTCACCACATTGCAGCTGGTATCCTTGGTATCCTTGCGGGTACTTTCCACTTAAATGTACGTCCACCACAACGATTATACCGTGCTTTACGTATGGGTAACATCGAAACAGTTTTATCTAGTAGTATTTCAGCTGTATTCTTTGCTGCTTTTGTTACTTCAGGTACTATGTGGTATGGTGCAGCAGCAACTCCAATTGAATTATTTGGTCCAACTCGTTACCAATGGGATAGTGGATATTTCCAACAAGAAATTGAACGACAAGTTGAAGCATCAGTAAGTGAAGGATTATCTGAAAGTCAAGCATGGTCAAGAATTCCAGATAAATTAGCATTCTACGATTACATTGGAAATAACCCAGCGAAAGGTGGTTTATTCCGTGCTGGTGCAATGGATAAAGGAGATGGTATTGCCGAAGCTTGGTTAGGTCATCCAATTTTCCGTGATCAAGAAGGTCGTGAGTTAACTGTACGTCGTATGCCAGCCTTCTTCGAAACATTCCCAGTAATTTTAGTTGATAAAGATGGTATTATTCGTGCGGATATTCCATTCCGTCGAGCAGAATCAAAATATAGTATTGAACAAGTTGGAGTTACTGTTGATTTCTACGGTGGTAAATTAAATGGTCAAACATTTAAAGATGCACCAACAGTTAAGAAATTTGCTCGTAAAGCACAATTAGGTGAAGTTTTTGAATTTGATAGAACAAGTTTAGAATCAGATGGTGTATTCAGAAGTAGTCCACGTGGTTGGTATACTTTTGGTCACGTTAACTTCGCTTTATTATTCTTCTTCGGACACTTATGGCATGGTGGTCGTACAATCTTCCGTGATGTATTCACTGGGATTGGTGCAGAAGTTACAGAGCAAGTTGAATTTGGTGTATTCCAAAAGCTTGGTGATAAATCAACGAAAAAACAAGGTGCTGTATAAAATACAGTTATTTTGTTAAGTTTCTTTAACTTTATATTTAAATAGGATTAAACAATGGAAGCGTTAGTTTATACATTTTTACTTATCGGTACTTTAATTGTAATTTTCTTTGCCGTATTCTTCAGAGAGACACCTCGAATTCTTAAAAAGTAATTCTTAAAAAATAAAACCAGTTTATTGGTTTTATTTTTTAGTCCTCATGCTCTTCGAATGGATCACGTAAGTTTTTTGACGCTGGTCCAAACGCTGTATAGATAGAATATGCGGTAATTCCTAAGAGTAAACTTGATACAAAAATTACAATAATAGTTGCTGTTTCCATGTTATATATTTATTTAAATTAACGTTTTAATATTATATAACATATACTCGAAAAATTAATTTATTAACAATATAAATATTTTTATGGCATTACGAACAAGATTAGGTGAAATTTTACGCCCACTAAATGCTGAATATGGTAAAGTTGCTCCAGGTTGGGGAACAACTCCACTTATGGCGGTTACAATGGCGGCATTTTTAGTATTTTTACTAATTATTTTACAAATTTATAACTCATCATTAATTATTGATGATGTTGATGTTGATTGGACAAATGGTATTGTATAATTACAATACTGAGAAAAAATAATTTAAAAGGTTTCAAAATCCTTTTAAATTATAAAAATTAAATAAATTAAAATATAGATCTATGGATATTATAAGTCTAGGGTGGGCCGGTTTAATGACAATGTTTACATTTTCATTAGCCTTAACTGTTTGGGCTCGAAATGGTTTCTAATTATTTAAACTTTTTGTAACATTTAAAATTAAAAAAATTATGGAATTAATTAAAGCAGTATTCCCGTATGCAAGTCCAGAAATTGTTAGTGCAGCAGTTATCTGTTTCTTTATGACTTTATTTGGTCTTTCTTTAGGATTTGCCTTATTAAAAGTTCAAGGTGAATAAAAACTATTTAATAATAATATGAGAAATATTATTATTAAATAGTTTTTAATTTTTATTATTTTATATTTCAAAGATATTTTACGGGACTGACGAGACTCGAACTCGCAACTTCCGCCGTGACAGGGCGGTGCTCTAACCAATTGAACTACAATCCCATCTTGTAACTTATATTAGATAAGCTTAACTAATTTTCTGAATATGTCAACTTTTTATTCTTTTTATTTTTTAACAAAGGAGAAACAGGGATTCGAACCCTGGGTACAATAAATTGTACGATAGATTAGCAATCTATTGCTTTCGACCACTCAGCCATTTCTCCTAAACTAAAAAACTTAAAAGATTGTTTTATTTTTGAAAGTAGATGGCTCTGGTGGGATTTGAACCTACGACCTTGGGCTTATGAATCCCCTGCTCTAACCACTGAGCTACAGAGCCTTAGACTACCTTACTGAAAGTAATTCTATCATAAATTAATTAAAATAGAATAGACTTATTTTTGAAAAGTAGAACTTTCGAAGAAATTTTCAAATTATATATATAATTAGAGTAAGAAAAGGAATGATTTGAATTTTTTTATGAATGATTTTTGGAATAATATTTCTCGTTACCCACGTTTTTTCATTAGTAGTTTTGCTGGCTTAATTTTGGTGATTTTAACACCATTTAAAAATTTATTTAAAATTAAAAAGCTTCGAGTTTTTGTAGTTTTAGGATTTGTCTTATTTGTTGGAATTTTATATGCGATAATCAGAACTATGGCTGGTTTCTAAAAATAAGTTTTTGAGTCTCGAATTAAAAAGTTTAACGAAGATTCGTTAAACTTTCTTAAAAACCTATGGGCCGGGTTGGATTCGAACCAACGTAGCGTGACGCAACGGATTTACAATCCGCTCCCTTTAACCACTCGGGCACCGACCCTATCTAGCTTTAGTTTAACTAATTCCAATGAAAAATTCAATGTTTAATATTAAAACTTTTATTACACGTTGAATTTCAGATTAATCTATTGACTTTAATCTAGAATTTTAGTATAAATATGATTAGTGTAAGCTGAATCATGGGTAATTAACTCAGCGGTAGAGTGTCTGCCTTACAAGCAGAAGGTCACAGGTTCAAATCCTGTATTACCCATACAATATACATTATTGGGCCTATCGTCTAACGGATTAGGACAAAAACCTTCTAAGTTTTAGATCTAGGTTCGATTCCTAGTGGGCCTAAAGTTTCTCAAAAATGTTGAGAAGAAATTTTTAATCTTTTAAATTAAGCTGTCTCTCATGAGTTATAATTTCATTGGAAAAAACCTGATGCTAATTTATGCTCTAACATATTGAATACTGTCTTTGCCGCAGCAAAGACTACTTTTTTCACAAGAGTTTCAGGAATTTTATTTCGTATCCTACTGAATCTCGAAATTAGAAGTCGCACCTTTAGTTTTCAATACTTTTTCAGGATAGAATATAATACCTTGCATTTGTTCGTTAAGATAATAGTACATTCTGAAATTAGAAACTTAAGGTCTTAAAATATCTCGATAAATAGAATTAGAAAGAATTGAATCAGTTTATTTCAACTTGAATTTTGCGCATTGATAAAATATTTTCTAAAAGACAAAAAGACTGAAATAGTTTTGAAAAAGGAAAAATAGATTATCTTATTATAGTAAGTCCTTCAAAATTTTCTAGAAGCTGGTGAAGGGATTTGAACCCCCAACCTACGGATTACAAATCCGTTGCTCTACCGTTGAGCTACACCAGCAATAAATTAGAATTATCTAGTCGTCTATCTTTCTATTTATATTATAAATTACTAGTATATTCTTCAAAAGTCAATAAATAGTTAATAAAATATTTTATTTTTCATTTCTATTTTAATTCAAAATATTAATGTTAAAATCTTACAAATTTTAATTTGTAAGATTTTAATGAAAATTAAACTTCAAATTGATTACCACGACGGTACTGTAAAAATGCTGCCACAAATAAACCAAAAGCACTTACAGTAATTAATCCTAAAACTATTCCAGATAATAAAGGTTCTACCATTTATTGTGATTTTTTAAATATAAAAATTAATATTGTATTATAGATAATTATACAATCATAAAACAATAAATTTTGATTCTAAATTCAAAATTATCTAAAGCCAATTGCTGCTTGCCAAACAAAAGCTAATAATAAGAAGAAAACAGGAATAACAGGTAAAACATCCACAATAGGACTAAAGACGATATATGCTTCTGGTAAACGAGATAATAATAAAGTTTCCATAATTAATAACTAAAATATAATATATAAAGTTTCTAAGATTAATAATATTAGATTTAATAATATTAATTTTACTATAAAACTATCTAAATTTTTTTAATGTTTTATTCTAACATATTTTCGTATACAATTAATATTATCAATTTTCTAAATTGATAATTATTAATTCAAAAATTTTTTTAGATCAAAATATGGCAGCTTCATATTTACCTGCAATTTTAGTCCCTATCGTTGGTATCGTTTTTCCAGCACTTAGTATGGCATTATGGTTCCTTTATGTTTCTCTTGATGACGTTACTTAAACAAGTTTAATTTCTTTAAGTTAACTTAAAGAAATTAAACGTATCTTATTTTTTAATAGTTTTTAGTTTTATTATTTAAATAATTTGATGGAAATTTTCAATTATTTATTATATTTTGACATATAATGGTAATTACAAGCTGGCAAGACTGGAGTAAAACTTGTTAATCATTGTTTACTCTGTAAATATTTAATTAAAGGATTATTAAAATATGACCATTGCTATTGGGCAAAACCAAGAACGTGGCTTATTTGATCTAGTTGACGATTGGTTAAAAAGAGATCGATTTGTCTTCGTTGGTTGGTCAGGTATATTATTATTCCCAACTGCTTACTTAGCAGCAGGTGGTTGGATGACTGGTACGACTTTCGTTACATCATGGTATACTCATGGTTTAGCAAGTTCTTACCTTGAAGGATGTAACTTCTTAACAGCAGCTGTTTCAAGTCCAGCAAACAGTATGGGCCACTCATTATTATTATTATGGGGTCCAGAAGCACAAGGTGATTTCACACGTTGGTGTCAAATTGGTGGTCTTTGGACATTTATTGCGTTACATGGTGCATTCGGTTTAATCGGTTTCTGTTTACGTCAATTTGAAATTGCACGTTTAGTAGGTATCCGTCCATATAACGCTATTGCATTCTCAGGTCCAATTGCGGTATTTGTTTCAGTATTCTTATTATACCCATTAGGTCAAGCTAGTTGGTTCTTCGCACCAAGTTTTGGTGTTGCAGCAATCTTCCGTTTCTTATTATTCTTACAAGGTTTCCACAACTGGACATTAAACCCATTCCACATGATGGGTGTTGCTGGTATTTTAGGTGGTGCTTTATTATGTGCTATTCACGGTGCAACTGTAGAAAATACATTATTCGAAGATGGTGATGCAGCTAACACATTCCGTGCATTCACACCAACTCAATCAGAAGAAACTTATTCAATGGTTACAGCTAACCGTTTCTGGTCACAAATTTTCGGTGTAGCATTCTCTAACAAACGTTGGTTACACTTCTTTATGTTATTCGTACCAGTAACTGGTTTATGGACTAGTTCAATTGGTATCGTAGGTTTAGCATTAAACTTACGTGCATACGATTTCGTATCACAAGAGTTACGTGCAGCTGAAGATCCAGAATTTGAAACATTCTACACAAAAAATATTTTATTAAACGAAGGTATCCGTGCTTGGATGGCTGCACAAGACCAACCGCACGAGAACTTTGTATTCCCTGAGGAGGTATTACCACGTGGAAACGCCCTTTAATAGTAGTATTGCAGGACGCGACATCGAGTCAACAGGTTTTGCTTGGTGGAGTGGAAATGCGCGTTTAATCAATGTTTCAGGTAAATTATTAGGTGCTCACGTAGCACACGCTGGTTTAATGGTATTTTGGGCCGGTGCAATGATTTTATTTGAAGTATCTCACTTTGTACCAGAAAAACCTTTATACGAACAAGGTTTTATCTGTATGCAACATTTAGCAACTTTAGGTTACGGAATCGGACCAGGTGGTGAAATTACATCAACTGTTCCATATTTCGCTGTTGGTGTAATCCATTTAATCTCAGCAGCTGTATTAGGTTTCGGTGGAATCTATCACTCATTATTAGGTCCTGATACCTTAGAAGAATCATTCCCATTCTTTGGTTACGATTGGCGTGATAAAAACAAAATGACAACAATCTTAGGTATCCACTTATGTTTATTAGGTGTAGGTGCTTTATTATTAGCTGCTAAAGCAATGTATTTAGGTGGTGTTTATGATACTTGGGCACCAGGTGGTGGAGATGTTCGTTACATTACAACTCCAACATTAAACCCAATTGTAATCTTTGGTTATGTATTCCGTTCTCCATTCGGTGGAGATGGTTGGGTTGTATCAGTAAACAGTATGGAAGACATCGTAGGTGGCCACATTTGGGTTGGTACACTATGTTTAGTAGGTGGTTTCTGGCATGTTTTCACTAAACCATTTGCTTGGGCACGTCGTGCTTTTGTTTGGTCAGGTGAAGCATACTTATCATACAGTTTAGCTGCTATCAGTTTAATGGGCTTCACAGCTGCATTATATGCTTGGTACAACAACACAGCATACCCAAGTGAATTATACGGTCCAACTGGTCCTGAAGCTTCACAATCTCAAGCATTTACATTCTTAGTTCGTGACCAACGTTTAGGTGCTAACATTTCATCTGCACAAGGTCCAACTGGTTTAGGTAAATACTTAATGCGCTCACCAAGTGGGGAAATTATCTTTGGTGGTGAAACAATGCGTTTCTGGGATTTACGTGCTCCATGGGTTGAACCATTACGTGGTCCAAACGGTTTAGATATCAACAAAATTAAATATGATATTCAACCTTGGCAAGAGCGTCGTGCAGCAGAATACATGACACATGCTCCATTAGGTTCATTAAACTCTGTAGGTGGTGTAGCAACAGAAATTAACTCAGTTAACTACGTATCACCTCGTTCATGGTTATGTTGTTCACACTTCTTCTTAGCCTTCTTCTTCTTAGTAGGTCACTGGTGGCATTCAGGTCGTGCTCGTGCGGCTGCTGCTGGTTTCGAAAAAGGTATTAACCGTGCTAACGAACCTGTATTATCAATGCGTCCTATTGACTAATAATAATACAAATAATAATTTTAATTTTTACCTAACTAAAAGGTTAGGTAAAAATTAAAAAACTATAGTACACAAGAAATTAAAGTTATATATGTTATTACCAACTTTATTAGTAATTACCCTAGTGTCCTTAATCTTTTAGTTCCATAAGCTAAGATGACCAATATACCTATGAAATTAATTTAGGTTTTAGGTTTGTTTATTATTATGGATAATTCTTGATTTCCGAAGATATAAAATATTGAAATTGTTCCTGAATTCTCTCGATATCAGATTATCTTTTACTGCTATAACAATATGGTCTTTAAAATTAATGGAGCTTATTAAGATAAATTTTATGACAAAAGAAAAATTAGATAATCTTATTCAAGAAATTTTACAAACAATAGAAAATTTATAATTTCTCTATTGTTTGTAAAATTGTTTAATTAGAATTCGGTTTCTATTTACCAGAATCCTAATGATACTGCTTTATCAATTGGTAAACATGCTCCAATTCCTAACCAAACAGCTACGAAAAATCCAAGAATAAAAGCTAAACTTGCGATTGGACGACGGAATGGGTTTTGGAATTTGTTAACATTTTCAATGAATGGTACTGTAATTAATCCTAATGGTACTGCAGCCATAGCTAATACACCTAATAATTTATTCGGTAATACACGTAATAAATTAAATGTAGGGAAGAAATACCATTCTGGTAAAATTTCTAATGGTGTGTTAAATGGATCTGCTGGTTCACCTAATGGTGTTGGTGATAATACAGATAAACCTACAACACATGCAAACATCCCTAACATAGTAAGAGGGAAGATATATAAAATATCATTTGGCCATGCAGGTTCACCGTAATAATTATGCCCCATACCTTTAGCTAATTTAGCACGTAATTTTGGATCAGTTAAATCTGGTTTTTTAATTACTGACATAATAAAATTTATTAGTTTATATTTATTTTATTTTTTAATTCTAAAGTGTTTTCAATTTATAATGGTCCTGAAATACCTTGCTTACGGATCATTAAGAAATGAGTTAACATTAAAACAGCCGCAGCTACTGGTAAAACAAACGTGTGAGCACTATAGAATCGTGTTAATGTTGATTGACCAACACTTTCACCACCACGTAATAATAAAACAAGAGGTGGTCCAACTACTGGAACTGCTGCTGGTACACCTGTTACAATTTTACATGCCCAGAATCCAACTTGATCCCATGGTAATGAATAACCTGTAACACCAAATGAAACAGTAACTACAGCTAAAGTTACACCTGTAACCCAAGTTAATTCACGTGGTTTTTTAAATCCACCTGTTAAATAAACTCGGAAAACATGTAATACTAACATAAGTACCATCATACTAGCTGACCAACGGTGAATAGAACGAATTAACCAGCCAAAATTAACACTTGTCATAATATATTCAACTGAAGCAAAAGCATCAACTACACTTGGACGGTAGTAGAAAGTCATTGCAAACCCAGTTGCAACTTGAATTAAGAAACATGTAAATACAAGACCACCGAAACAGTAGAAAATATTTACATGTGGCGGTACATATTTACTTGAAATGTCATCAGCGATTGCTTGAACTTCTAATCGTTCCTCGAACCAATCGTAAATTTTACTCATAACAGAATTTTTACAATATTTTTGCACCGTTAAGCAAAACATAATTTTAAAGGCGAGAGTGGGATTCGAACCCACGGAACCCGCAAAGGTTCATCTGATTTCAAATCAGACGCAATCGACCAACTCTGCCATCTCGCCAAAAGATTAGCTAAAAAACTAATCTTAAATCTTTATTAACTATTGTACGTATTCTTACCACTAAATTTAATTGAAGCTGGTTCTGGATTTTTTCCAATCGAGAAATTACGACTACCTGCTGCAGTACGACCCGGATTTGTTTTTTCTGGGAAAACACCATCTTTTGGATGTAAATATTGAACTTCACCACTCGGGAAGATTCGATAAATCTTGTAGTTATTAATCTTAAATGTCCGTAATTGTGTTCCTAATGCTAAACATTGTTCTTTACGGGCTAAGTATAATAAGTTTTCTCCATTCCGCATAATCGCAGCGCCACCAGTTGGCATTTCGAATATTTGCTCTTTTGGACTCGTCCAAGTAATAGCATATTTTTCTTCAACTTCAGCTGCACGTAGCCAGCCGCCAGTGCTTCCACCAAAAGTCGGAAACGGGGTTTGTAAATTTAATGTCATTTGTAAAACTTTCTAAATGTTTAACGTTCAATATATAATTTTAATAAAAAAAAGTTTTTTATTAAAATTATTTGTTATCAAAGTTTCTAGCGGAGAATGGATTTGAACCATTGACCTTCGGGTTATGAGCCCAACGAGCTACCAGGCTGCTCTACTCCGCGAGGATTCAAGATATTTTTTAACATTCTAGAATAACTTAATAATTTCTATCGATTACTGAAGTTATTAGTTATTAAGTATTATACATATTAATATATAACATATTTAAGATAAATCTGTCAATCAAAGTAAATAATAAAATTTTTTACTTTAATTATTTTATTATTTACTTTAATGATTGATTTCAAAATATTATTTTAATGATGCTTTACCACCAGCATCTTCAATTTGTTTTTTAGCATCTTCAGCAGCATCTTTTGCAATACCTTCTTGAATTTGTTTTGGAGCTGATTCAACTAATTCTTTAGCTTCTTTTAATCCTAATCCTGTTAAGCCTCTTACAACTTTTAATACAGCAATTTTCTTATCTGCTGGAACTTCATCAAGCATTAAATCAAATTCTGTTTTTTCTTCCACTTCTTCTGCTGCACCTGGTGCTGCTGCCATAACAACTGCCCCACCAGCAGCTGCAGAAGCATCTACACCAAATGTTTCTTCAATTTTACTTACTAATTCTGAAGCTTCTAATAATGTTAAAGTTTTTAAATCTTCAACGATTTGATCAATTTTTTCTGACATAATAAATATTAGTTATATGATATAATTATAAAGTTTTAGTTTTTCTACAATTAGTGAAAGAATTTACGACGCAAAAATATCTAAATCTAATTGAATTGATGAGCCCATCGTTGTACAGATAAATAAACTTTTAAAATATTTACCTTTAACTCCTGATGGTCGATTTTGTTCAATTGATTTATATAATGCTGTTAAATTTTCAACTAATTTATCGTTTTCAAAATCAGCTTTCCCAAAACTAACGTGTACAATTCCAGTTTTGTCTGCTTTATACTCAAATTTACCTTTTTTAAATTCAGTTAATGTTGAGTCTAAATTACTTGTAACTGTACCTGATTTTGGAGATGGCATTAAACCTTTCGGGCCTAAAACTCTACCTAATTTTGCTAATTTTGGCATCATATTTGGAGTTGTAATTAATAAATCAAACTCAATATTGCCTTGAGTAATTTGTTCAATTAAACTATCATTTCCAACGATATCAGCACCTGCTGATTCAGCTTCTGCAAAGTTGCCTTCATCTGTTAAAACAGCAATTCTTACTTGTTTCCCAACACCATTTGGTAAGGTTACAGTAGTACGTAATTGTTGATCTGCATATTTAGGGTCAATATTTAAATTTGCATGAAGTTCAACAGTTTCAACAAATTTTGTCGTCGCCGTTGATTTTAACACTTCGATTGCTTCTTCTAATGTTGAATAAATAGTTTGATTAGTTTTTTCGATATTTTCTTTATGACGACGAGATAATTTTCGCATAATTTTTCTCCATTTAAAATTTATTTCATTTTAATTTAATCTACAATGGAGATACCCATATTTCGGGCAGTTCCTTCAACAATTTTCATCGCACTACTAATTTTTGTAGTATTTAAATCTGGTAATTTTGTTGCTGCAATTTCTTCTAATTGCGCTTTTGTTACCGATCCTACACTTACTCGATTTGGAGTGGATGAGCCTTTTGCAATTTTTGCTGCCTTAGCTAGTAAAACAGACGCAGGGGGTGTTTTCAGAATGAAAGTATAACTTCTATCTTCGTAAACTGAAATTTCTACAGGGATAATAAGTCCTGCTTTATCATTAGTTTTTGCGTTATATTCTTTACAAAATCCCGCAATGTTAACACCATGTTGCCCTAATGCAGGTCCCACGGGAGGTGCAGGTGTTGCTTTGGCCGCTGGCAAAGCAAGTTTAATTAATGCAGTAATTTTTTTAGCCATGAAAATTTAATACTATAATTTAATAAAAAAATTTAACCTTATTTAATTTTAATAAAATATTGTTCTTAAATTGAAAAGAAATTAAACTTTATTAAAAAAGACAATAAAAGCTATTTTAATTTTTTACATAGTAAATTAATTACAAAATGTTTACTTACTTAAATTCTATCAGTTAGAAATAAAAACCTCTTCAAAAAAGAGTAGCGCGTCCTGAAGGACTTGAACCCTCGACATCTAATTTTGGAAACTAGCGTTCTACCAACTGAACTAAGGACGCGTATAACTTATTATAATCTCGATAGATCGAAATTACAAGATTTTAAATTTTAATTAACTTTTGAAGTTTACTAATGCAATCATCTAAAAAAATTAACGAACAAATATTAATCCAGAAACACTTACCTCATAATTTTTTAGCTGAAAAAATGGTCTTAAATTGTTTACTAATAAACATAGAATCTGTTGAATTAACATTTCAAACTCTTCCAGTTGAAGCTTTTTATTTTAAAAATCATCAAGAAATTTATAAGGCTATCATTTTCATGTATAAAAATGAATTAACTATTGATATTCTTACTTTAATTACATTTTTACAAGATAATGGATTATTAGAAAAAATTGGTGGTATCAAAGTTTTAATTGAATTAATAAATCAAGTCCCAAATTTAGTATATCTTGAAGAATATCTTCGTTTGATTAAAGATAAATTTTTCCGCCGTAAATTAATTAAACTAGGATATGAAATAATAAATTCTGGCTATATAACAAATCTTTCACTGGAAACTATAATAAGTGATTTTGAAAATCAATTGTTTAATCTAGTTACAGAAATAAAGACTCAAAAACTGTTTAGTAGTGCTGAATTATTAAATAATGTTTTTAGTGAATTAAAAGAAAAATCCCTAAATCCAACCTTAGCTGGTTTATCGTCAGGATTTCATGATTTAGATTTACTAACACAAGGATTTCAAAAATCAGATTTAATTATAATTGCTGGGCGTCCTTCGATGGGCAAAACAGCATTAGGATTAAATATTGCCCTTAATATAATTAAAGAATCAAAATTACCTATTTTATTCTTCAGTTTAGAAATGTCAAAAGAACAAATAATGTATCGTTTATTATCCATTGAGACAAATATTAATCAGACTAGATTAAAAAGTGGTAAATTATATCAAGATGATTGGGTAAAATTAAATAAAATAATAAAAATTATGTCGAAAATCCCTTTGTTCATAGATGATACACCTAATTTATCTATTCAAGATATTCAAGCAAAAATCAAAACAATTCTTTTTGAACAAGGTCAAATTGACTTAGTTATTATTGATTACCTTCAACTAATGCAAAGCCCAAAATTAAAAATGGAAAATAGGGTTCAAGAATTATCCTTAATAACTCGTGCATTAAAAAATCTTGCTCGACAATTTAATATTCCAATAATTGCTTTATCACAATTAAGTCGAAATGTTGAAAATAGAATCGATAAAAAACCAATTTTGTCTGATTTACGAGAAAGTGGTTCAATTGAACAGGATGCAGATTTAGTCTTAATGTTGTATAAAAATAAAGATTTTCAGATGCAAAAAAATAAAACTCCAAATTACTATTTAACAGAACTAATTATTGCAAAACAACGAAATGGCCCTCTTGGAAATATAAAATTAAAATTTGATCCAAATAAAACAAAGTTTTTGAATTTTGATCTCTAAAATAAAATGCCCAGACCCAGATTCGAACTGGGGACACGAGGATCTTCAATCCACTGCTCTACCAACTGAGCTATCCGGGCTTCAATTAACTTTCTTAGTTATCTTATTATGATAAGATATCAGATTATCGATTCAAAAGTCAATGAATAATTTTATTAGAATTATTTATTGACTTTTGAATCAATATTTTGTTAGACTCTACAGTGAATATAGGTCTAGTATATTTTTAATTTTATTCACTATGCCAGGGTTGTAAGACAGCAACATAAATAAATATTAATCATGGTACTAGATTTATATTCATAATTTTTTTTATTTATATTCTAAAATCCGTAAGAAACTATGTAGGAATTTCAAGTATCAGTTATTCTAGGATTCATATTAAAATATTAATTATTTTTCTTTTTTATTGATACAATAAATATTGTAGTCAATCTTACTATTTTTAACTTTATTATTTAATATAACAGGAAATTAAAAATGACACCTTTATTAGGAAATTCTATCACTGTTGCTTATATTGTATCACCTTCATTAGGAAACTTTGTTTCTAGTTTAGTTGCAGGTGCTGTTGTTTTAGGTGCTATTGGTGCAGCTTTAGCTTTTATTAGTAGTAATGACAAAGTTCAAAGAAGCTAGTCATTCGAGACTAAAAGAATTGAACTTTTTTGAATAATTTAGATTGCCTAGTGATTCAACTTAATTTGAGTTTTTTCATTTTTTTATAAAAACTTTAATTTAAAATAATAATTCAATATATAATCTCACTTTCTGGTATTTCTTCTCGATTTGATATAGAATAAAAAATTATTAAATTAAATGAAATACCTTATGATAAATTTTAGCTTTGGCCCAAATATTTTTTTAGGTATTATTGTAAGTTTAGGAGTGTTAATCTTATATTTCCTTCGAAATGTGAAACCAGAAGTTGCAAGGGACGAGGATATCTTTTTTGCAACTATTGGTTTACTTTATAGTTGTATTTTGATGGTTCACGGTTGGAGATTAGACCCAATCTTATTATTTAGTCAAGTATTAATTATTATTACAGTTTTAGTTACTGGATGGGAAAATATTAGATTGCGAGGTTTAATTGCAAACATGGCAAAATTAAAAAGAAGAAAAAAAAAATAACTTTTTAACTTATTAAAATCTTGGTTTCAAGTTCGTAAATAACTTTTTTACATTATGCTTAAAAAATATTCACAACTTTTTTCAGTACTATTTTTCGGTATTTTTAGTATGTCAGTAATGACTGCATCAGCAATTGATTTAGATGAAGCAACACGAACAGTTGCAAAAGATGGATCTGGTAAAACAATCGTTTTAACACCAGAACAAGTAAAACGTGGAAAACGTTTATTTAATGCAACTTGTGGTGCATGTCACGTAGGTGGTATTACTAAAACAAATCCAAACGTTGGTTTAGATCCAGAAGCTTTAAGTTTAGCAATTCCACGTCGTGATAACGTTGATAGCTTAGTTGATTATTTAAAAAATCCTACATCTTATGATGGTTTAGACTCAATTGCTGAAGTTCACCCAAGTATTGCGAGTGCAGATATTTATCCTCGTATGCGTTCAGTTACAGATGAAGATTTAACTGCAATGGCTGGTCACATTTTATTACAACCAAAAATTTTAACAGAAAAATGGGGTGGTGGTAAAACTTACTACTAATTTCAAAAATAAATAGTTCATTTCTTCAAAAATTATTTGAAATAATTTTTGAAGAAATAAAATCATAATCCACTTTATATTAAATAAAAAACAATTTGAAATTTATTTTTATCTTAATTATCAATATTTCTATCTAATTGATTTTTTTATCTATTCGCAGTATTTTATATTTTATAGTTTATACTAAAAGCATGTAGCTCAGTGGATAGAGCATCAGATTCCGATTCTGAAAGTCAAGGGTTCGATTCCCTTCATGCTTATAGTCTAACTGGGGCTGTTTTGGTTTCGACATTTAACATTGAATAAGGTACGATCAGGTCGAAGCTTGTATTCTTCGTAAAAATCTGCAAATCTTAAAATAAATGCTAATAAAATTATTTCGTTTGTATCTCAAGCAGTAAAAAATATTAAAATTGGACAACAAAATTCAAATTTATTACAATTTGCTGTTTAATCTTGAAATTTCAATAACTTTATTCTAAAAATTTGTTCGCTATAACTAGACCTTTTTGTCTTCTATAGTTTAGACTTACCTTATAGTTATAATTTGTTCGTCAGAACTATGCCTGTGAACAAGTACGTTAAGAAATCTTAAATGGACGTGGGTTCAATTCCCATCAGCTCCATATTTTGCATTCGTGGCCGAGTGGTTGAAGGCACCGGACTCATAATCCGTTTTCCTCTGGAACATCACTGGTTCGAACCCAGTCGAATGCATTGCAAACATTTTTATATTGTTTTTTTCAAGATCTAGTTGTAATATTAATATTAAACGACAATTATATTAAAAGTTGAAATTAATGGTTAAATTAAATTCTCAAAAAACAATACAGAGTGTAGAAAATAATTTTCTGAAAAAAGATTTACCAATTCTTAAAATCGGTGATAACGTTAAGATTGGGGTTAAAATTATTGAAGGAAATCGAGAAAGGGTACAATTTTACGAAGGAACTATTATTGCGAAAAAAAATAGTTTGATTAATACAACTATAACTGTTCGAAAAATATTACAAGGAATTGGTGTCGAGCGGATTTTCTTAATTCATTCACCAAAAATTGATTCAATTGAAGTATTACGTTCTTCAAAAGTAAGACGTGCGAAACTTTACTACTTAAGACAATTAAGAGGAAAAGCTAGTCGTTTAAAACAAACATTTTAGTAAATTTTTCTAGTTATTAAAATTTTCATAAAAAAAATTTATTTGTATTAAATTTACGTAGTATAATATAAAGTAGTAAAGTAGTATTAAAGCATCGCTTTAAGATTTTACTTTATAATTATTTAACATAAGGAGTTATATGGTTACTTACAAAGTGACATTATTAAGTGAAGAACACGATATCAATTCAACAATTGATTGTAACGATGATGTATTCGTTTTAGATGCTGCTGAAGAGCAAGGTATTGAGTTACCATACTCTTGTCGTGCAGGTGCTTGTTCAACTTGTGCAGGTAAAGTAGCAGACGGAAGCATTGACCAATCAGAGCAAACTTTCTTAGATGATGATCAAGTAGAAGCTGGTTTTGTATTAACTTGTATTGCATATCCAAAATCAGATTGTACAATCTTAGTACACCAAGAAGACGAATTATACTAATAAAAATTTAAGGATAAAGAATGATTATATTTTAATCATTCTTTATTTTATTTTTTCTCAATTAGAAGTTAAGCTCTGCAGCTTGAACTTTTTCAAATTGTTTTTTCTTTAATACTAATAAGATCTGAGTTAATAAAACACAGAAACAGAAAGCAAGATATCCAACAATTCGAATAGGGTTTTGTAAAACAATTTCTGATTCTTCTTGACCAAATCCACCTACATTTGGATCGATGTTTAATCCTTGTTCAGTTTTAACAGTATCACCTTGTTTCACAGTTAATTGTAAACCTGCTGGTACAACTTGAGAAGTTTTTGTACCATCTGAGCTTACGATTACAATGTTTGATTCACCTTTTTCAGATGTAGAAATTTCTGTAATTTGGCCCGATTGTGTAGCGCCAAAAACATTCATGTTACTCTTTTCACCAGTAGGATAAACTTGACCACGTCCACGGTTACCACCAGCGTAAAGTGGGTAAGCTAAATATTTAACATTTGAATCTTTTTCTGGATCCGGTGCAACTACAGGGAAAATTAATTCTTGATGTGTTTTTCCAGCAATAGGACCAACAACTAAGATATTATCAAATTCGCTACTGTATGGTGAAATAAATACACCTTTATTTTTTGCTTTCACTTCTGCTGGAATTTGACTTTTTGGAGCTAATTTGAACCCTTCTGGTAAAATCACAATTCCACCTACATTTAGATCAGCCGATTTTCCATTTGCTCCAATTTGTTGTTTCGTAGTATCATAAGGTACTTTAACTTCAACTTCAAAAACTGAATTTGGAAGAACAGATTGTGGAGCTTCAATTTCAATCGCTTTTTGATTTAAATGACAATTTGCACAAGCTAATTTTCCATTTGCAGCACGAGGATTAGAATAATTTTGTTGTGCAAAAACTGGATATGCTGATGAGTCTTGGATGCCAAAACTAAATAAATTTACAGCAATTGTTGAAGCAAATAAAAGACTTTTCAAAAACTTGTTAGTTGCCATAGTTTAAATATTTTTTAAGTATGGATATTCTATTATATAATTTAATTCTTTATTAAAAACAAGATACCTAATCCAGAAAAATATAAGAGTAATATTGCCAAAGACAATAATAACTGTGTTAATGGATCAGTGGAAGGAGTTAATATTGCTCCAAGGATTGTTGATAGTAATATTATATATCGCCATGCACCTAACATTTGTTTTGCAGATACAATATTTAATAAGCCAATTAAGATTTGAAGAATTGGTATTTGAAAGGCTAAACCTGTACTATAAAATAGAACCAGAATAAATTCAAAATATTGGTCAAATGACCAAAATGGCTCTAAAACTTCTTCACTATAATTTAAGAAAAAATTTAAAGCAGCTGGTATTAAAGTATAGTAAGAAAATGCTAACCCTAATCCAAATAAAATTAATGAACTTAATAATAAAGGTAAAATAATTTTTGTTTCTTTTTTTGTTAATCCTGGTAATAAGAATAGGATTAATTGTCCAATTACAAATGGACTTGAAAAAAGTAATCCAGTATAAAAAGATATTTTTATAGTTGAAATAAAATATTCACCTGGTGATATTTGGAAAAATTTCACATTTTGAACCGGAAGTTCTAAAATTTTAACTAGATCTTTGACTTCAATAAATGCTATACAAGTTAACAATAAAATTATCCAAACTAAGAGAAAAATACGTTGACGTAATTCTTCTATATGTTCAGGAAAAGGTAATTCTAATGTTACCATTGTATTAGTTTTGAAATTAAAATTAGAATTAGTTGTCATATAATAAAAGTATATTAATACGATTCTATTAGCTTATCATTCGGTTTTATTTTGAAGATTCTAAAATAAAACCGAATGATAAATAACTTAAGCTAAAAACTTAAATTTCTACGATAAATAGTTTACCGCTTCTAAGCGTGCTGTTGCTTTCTTTAATTCTACTGAAGCATCTAATCTCGCTTTGCTTGATTCTGCACTTTCAACTGCTAAAGTTGCTTTTTCTAATTCTTGAGTAGCTTCACTTAGTTCAACATTACTTAGTTCTTCTACATCATTTACTAAAACTGTTACTCGATTTCGATCAATTTCAGCTAAGCCACCACATAAAATAATTGGTGTCCATTTTTCATTTAACTTGATACGTAGTAAACCTGTATCTAAAGCTGTGATTAATGCTGCATGACCATCTAATACCCCTACCTGACCAGTTAAACCAGGTAAAACAACTTCATCAGCAGTTGTTGAACAAATAACTCTATCCGGGGTAAGAACGCGAATGTTCATAACCATATGTCATACTCCTTATTTTAGAGTTTCTGCTTTTGCAATTACTTGATCAAGATTACCTACAAGATAGAAAGCTTGCTCAGGTAAATCATCTAATTCACCATTTAATACCATTGAGAAACCTTTAATTGTATCTTCTAAACTTACATATTCACCAGGTGAACCTGTAAAGATTTCAGCAACGAAGAATGGTTGTGATAAGAATCGTTCTACTTTACGTGCTCGCGCAACAGTTAAACGATCTTCTTCTGATAATTCATCAATACCTAAAATTGCAATAATATCTTGTAATTCTTTGTAACGTTGTAATGTTTCTTTTACAGACTCAGCAATTTCATAATGTTCTTCAGTTACAATACCTGGTTGTAACATTGTTGAAGTTGAATCTAATGGATCTACTGCAGGGTAAATACCTTTAGCTGCTAAGTTACGTGATAATACTGTTGTTGCATCTAAGTGAGCAAATGTTGTAGCTGGAGCTGGATCTGTTAAATCATCCGCTGGTACATATACAGCTTGAATTGATGTAATTGAACCTTGTGTAGTTGATGTAATACGTTCTTGTAAAGCACCCATTTCTGTAGCTAAAGTTGGTTGGTAACCTACAGCTGATGGCATACGACCTAATAATGCAGATACTTCTGAACCTGCTTGTGTGAAACGGAAAATATTATCGATGAATAATAAAACGTCTTGTTTATTAACATCACGGAAATATTCTGCCATTGTTAAAGCTGTTAAACCAACACGCATACGTGCTCCAGGAGGTTCATTCATTTGACCGTATACTAAAGCTACTTTAGATTCTGGGAAGTTCTTTTCGTTAATTACACCAGATTCTTTCATTTCTTCGTATAAATCGTTACCTTCACGTGTACGTTCACCTACACCACCAAACACAGATACACCACCGTGAGCTTTAGCAATGTTGTTAATTAATTCCATAATTAAAACAGTTTTACCTACACCGGCACCACCAAATAAACCAATTTTACCACCACGACGGTATGGCGCTAATAAATCAACTACTTTAATACCTGTTTCAAAGATTGATGGTTTTGTTTCTAATTCTGTAAATGCTGGTGCATCACGGTGAATTGGTAAAGTTTCGTCGTATGAAACGTCACCTTGTTCATCAACTGGCTCACCAATTACATTGAAGATTCGACCTAATGTTGGAGTACCAACAGGTACACTAATTGGAGTACCTAAGTCGATAGCTTCAACACCACGTTTTAAACCATCTGTTGAACGCATTGATACTGCTCGTACTTGATTGTCACCTAATAATTGTTGTACCTCAACAATAGTTGAAGTGCCATCCTCTAATTCAATTTTAATTGCACTGTAAATAGGTGGTAAATTTCCTTCAGAAAATTGAATATCTAGTACAGGACCAATAATTTGAGTAACGTAACCTTTATTTAAATTAGTTTTTACCATTTTGATTTAACATATTTAAAATTTTTTAAAATAAATATACTTTCGCAATCTTACCTGTCTGTAAAATACTAACAAATTTGAAATCTAATAATTAACTATCATTGTACAACAAAATTCATTGAATTCTTGAAACTAATTCGAGTTAATTTTCAGTCAATCTTCCAGTTACTTTTAACCAATTTCTTGCACCAGGATAATTATCAGGAGCTAATTTCAATGCTTGAATCCAATATTCTGCTGCTTTATCGAATAATTCTTTTGATAATTCAATATATTCATCTTCTTCTAAACTTTGTGCTCGAAGAGCTTGGGAATGGTAAATTACTGCAATATTATTTAAAGCTTGTGGAAGATTTGAATTTAAAGCTAAAGCTTGATGATAAAATTCTAAAGCTTGTGTATACTTACCTGTATTACCATAAATTAAACCAATATTATAAAGTGTATAACTTCTATCGTAGGGATCTTCCTCTACTTGAAGAGCTTCATAGTAATTTTGTAATGCTTCCGCATATCTTCCTCGTGATTGAGCAGCCATTCCCGCTCTATAATAAGAAAACGCTTGTTTTTCCTGTTTACTTGCAGGTAAAACTTTTAAAAGAATATCAGCGATTACTGTAAATGTTTTATCGATAAAATTCCCCATAAAATTCTCCTTCTAAACTAATATCAATTAAAATTAAAGACTTAGAGCTATTATATGTTAAAAATAATAACTCTAATAATTTTTAAACTGAATTAGATGCAACAAAAGGAAATAATGATAAAATTCGCGCCCGTTTGATTGCTTTTGCTAATTTTCTTTGTTGTTGAACTGTTACACCTGTCGCACGTCGTGGAAGAATTTTGCCTTGTTCTGTTACAAATAATGTAAGTAAATCAATATCTTTATAATCAATTTTTTGATTCAAATTAATCGGTGACCTTTTTTGTTTTTTTAATACCATAATTTTTTATTTAATTTCTTTATGTACAGTTGGTTTATTGCAATGTGGACAATATTTTTTTAATTCCAGTCTTTCGGGATTATTCCGACGATTTTTTTGTGTCGAATATCTAGAGACACCTGGTGATCGTTTATTTAAATTGGAACGACATTCGGTGCATTCTAAAGTAATTAAAATTCGAGTACCTTTATTTTTTGCCATATAAATTTTAAATAATAATTTTATCTATATAGTGCCTAAAATTTTTGATCTTATCAAGAGTTAATTTTGATTCTGAAGATAAAAAATTTTGAAACTAAAAACTTTTAATTTTTTAGCAAATATACTATATTACATTAAACCTTAAATTTGCAAAATAACTATTCAAAATATTTAAATCAATAATAATATGGCTAACAATAAATCTGCAAAAAAACGTATTGGAATTACGAAACGAAATCGTTTAAGAAATCGTTATTATAAAAGTTCAGTTCGAACTTTAATCAAGATCTTCTTCCAAGATTTAGAAGCATACAAAACTTCCCAAAATCCAGAAGAAAAAGAAAAATTAAAAAAAATTTTAGGTTCAATTTATAGTTTAATTGATAAAGGGACTAAAAAAAATATATTTCATAAGAATGCTGCAGCAAGAAAGAAATCAAAATTAGCCGCTTATTTAAAAACTGCCTAAATTTAATTAGTTAGAGTCTAGTTAAGAAAATTTCAAATTTTCTTAACATGATTTCAAAATATCATATTTCAAATTATCGCAATTACTAACAAAAATTATGAAAAAAAATATGAATTATATCAATACGCTACCAGACTTTCTGGCAATGCAAAGAATAAGTTTTTGTTGGTTTATTACTCAAGGTTTAACAGAAGAATTAGCTTTATTTTCTAGAATTCATGATTTTAGTCAAAATACTGAGTATATCATGTTTGGAGAAGAATATAATTTAATAAAACCACCTTATAATTTATTAATTGCAAAAAAATATAATGGAAATTATAAAGTTCAACTAGTTATTCCTATTGAAGTAAGAAACAAGCTTAGTAACAATGTTGAATATCATAATCAATTTCCAATTATTACTTTGCCTTTAATGACTACTTATGCCACATTTATTATAAATGGATGTGAACGCGTAATTGTTAGTCAAATTATTCGAAGTCCTGGAGTTTACTTTGAAAAAAATAAAACACAACGAACTTTTAACCCATTCAAACGAAAATTATTAACTAACCTTAATAAACTAGGATCATTCTTACCCTCAGGAGAAGTATTTCTTTCTGAATCTGCTTTATATTTCCCCACTCCAAAACCTGAACGTGATTCTGATGGGATATTGAAACCTAATGAAGTTTCTGCAATTTGGAATAGTCGTTCAGTTTATAACTCTTCAATTGAATATCTAAAAAAAAAAGAACAGAGTTCCTCATTCTACTTCTTCCAATCTTTTAAATTTTACAGAACTATTCTAAAAATTTCGAAACATAATTCCAAAGTTAAATTAATTAAACTTTTTTTAAAATGGTTTAAGTTGCAAAATCATTTTTTCAATTTTAAGATCAATCTTGAAACGAAGAAAATTATTTATTTAGTAAAATATTATAATTTTCTGATGAAACTTTTAATGAAATACGAAATTTTGCAACGGAATTTCAAACAGAATGGTAACCAATTACCGACTAAATTGAATCAAGAAATCAATAAAATTGTATTTTTATCAGAAGACCAAATTTTAAAATTATATCATAAATATGATAAAGCAATTCTTGATTCCCAAAAATTGGCACAAGTTCAATTAAATTCTCAATTATTAGTTATTACACAGAAATCACAAGATTGGTTATTTGAACTAAGTAATTTTTCATTTTTCCAAAAAAATTTCCATCAGTCCCTTTCAAAAATCTCAGATAGCCTTTCATTAATTAAGCCCCAGAATATACGACCAACAATTTATTTTTCAACTAGTTTTAAAGATCAATTAAAATTTACTTTAGATCGTCGTCAGGATAATACTGGTGAATATAGATCTTCTAGTCATAAATATTTAAAAACAAAAACAAATTTACTTGTTCATCATAAAGATCATGAAATCAAAACTAATTATCATAAAAAGTATGATGAAAAAGATTTATATACAGCTATTTTAGTGCCTGACTATGGATCATGGATTCGGTTTGCCTTTCAAAAAAATACAAAAATTAATGCTTATAAATATCCAATTAAAAATCAGGAAGATGAAGTTATTATTCAATTAGATAAAGTAAATCAAAAACCACTTCTTCACTTGTTAAAAGAAATGGGGTTAACAGATTTAGAAATTTATCAAAATTTACATTATTCTGATTTCTTTTATTTTACCAAACCTTTATTGACTAATTCAAAATATTCAAATCAACCATTACCTAGATTCAATTTAAATTTAAATTATTTTAAAAATATTTCTGAATTTTCACGAATTTTTGATTCTACTTATTATAGATTGGGTCGTGTTGGAAGATTAAAAATTAATAATCGATTAAATTTAAAAATTAGTGATCGTCTTCAAACAATAACATACGAAGATATTTTTGCAATCACAGATAAATTAATCAGTTTAACCATCTCAAAAACAGTTCAAGACGATATTGACCATTTAAAAAATCGTCGGGTTAGATCTGTTGGAGAATTGTTACAAAATTTATTCCGAATTGGATTTCAACGATTAGTCCGGAAATTAAGGAATCAAACTAATAAAATTGATTCAAGTTATTTATTAAGTTTTAATATTGTAAATGCTACAGTTCGAGAGTTTTTTGGGTCAAGTCAGTTGTCACAATATTTAGATCAAACAAATCCTTTATCTTCTTTAACTCATAGACGAAGAATTAGTGGCTTAGGACCAGGTGGATTTGATCGTGATCGAATTAGTTTTGCTGTTCGAGATATTCACCCAAGTCATTATGGTCGAATTTGTCCAATTGAAACCCCTGAAGGACAAAATGTTGGATTAATAGCGTCATTAACCACTTGTGCTCGAGTAAATCAGTCAGGTTTCTTAGAGACACCATTTTGGCGAGTTATAAATGGAAAAGTTTTAAAAACAGGTAACCCAATTTATTTAACAGCTGATATTGAAGATTTCTATAAAATTGCTCCCGCTGATATTTCTACGAACCAAGAAAATTATTTGATCAAGAACCTGATTCCAGTTAGATATCAACAAGAAATTATTAATGTTACGCCATCAGAAGTTGATTTTATTGCAATTTCACCAGTTCAAATTGTTTCAGTGGCAGCTTCATTAATACCATTTTTTGAACATGATGATGCAAACCGAGCATTAATGGGCTCAAACATGCAACGCCAATCAGTGCCATTAATTTTACCTCAAAAACCAATTGTTGGAACTGGATTAGAAAATCAAATTGCAATTGATTCAGGTATGACTTTAAATGCACAAAAATCTGGTATTGTAGATTCAGTAACGGCAAATAAAATCATTATAGAAGATAAAACAGGGAAAAAATTAACTTACAAATTACAAAAATATTTACGATCAAACCAGCAAACGTGTATAAATCATCGTCCAATTGTTTGGCAAGGTGAAACAATAAAATCTGGTCAGATGTTAACTGACGGGCCTGCGATTACTGATAGTGAACTATCTTTAGGACAAAATGTGTTAGTTGGTTATATGCCTTGGCAAGGGTATAACTTTGAAGATGCGATTTTAATCAGTGAAAGATTAGTTTATGATGATATTTTTACTTCAATTCATATTGAACGATATAAAATTGAAATTGATAAAAACTCGGAAACCTTTGAAGAAACAACGAAAAATATTCCAAATTTAAATTTAGCAGAAGTTAATCATTTAAATGATGATGGAATTGTTACTGTTGGCACATTTGTAAGACCCGGAGATATTTTAGTTGGAAAAGTTATTTCAAACAATACTTCGGAATTATTACCTGAGTCAAAATTATTACGAGCTATTTTTGGAACTAAAACTAAAAATACCAAAGATAATTCATATCGAATGCCGGATGGGGAATATGGTCGTGTTGTTGAAACTGTAACATTTAATCGGAAAACAAAACTAACTTATAAATTTGAAAAAATTTATGTGTTTATCGCTCAAGTTCGAAAAATTCAAGTAGGTGATAAAATTGCAGGTCGCCATGGAAACAAAGGAATTATTTCACGTATTTTACCTCGTCAAGATATGCCATTTTTACCAGATGGAACACCTGTTGATATTTTATTAAATCCTTTAGGAGTACCATCTAGAATGAATGTTGGCCAATTATATGAATGTTTATTAGGATTAGCAGGAGATAAGTTAAATTCTCGATTTAAAATCTTACCTTTTGATGAAATGTATGGCCTAGAAATTTCAAGAATTTTAATTAACAAAAAATTGCGTCAGGCTTCTATTGTGCAAAATGAAAGTTGGTTATTTAATCCATACGCGCCAGGTAAAATGGTTCTAATTGACGGTCGAACAGGGCAAGAATTTGATAATCCTATTACGGTTGGAAATGCATATATGTTAAAATTAATCCATTTAGTTGATGATAAAATGCATGCTCGTGCTACTGGTCCTTATTCCCTAATTACTCAACAACCATTGAGAGGAAAAGCACAACATGGTGGTCAAAGATTTGGTGAAATGGAAGTTTGGGCTTTAGAAGGTTTTGGAGCTGCTTTTACTTTAAAAGAACTTTTAACCATTAAATCTGATGATATGGAAGGACGAAATGAAACATTAAATGCTATTGTAAAAGGATACCAAATTCCAAAATTTGGAATTCCAGAATCATTTAAAGTTTTATTACAAGAATTACGTTCGATTGGTTTAGATATGAGTACTTACAAAATTGAAGAATTTAGTTCACATAAAAAATATGAAGTTGAGATTAATTTGATTGAAAAATACAATGCTTCATCAAAAACATTCTCTCCTACTTCGAATATTAAGAATATTTCATTTTAATAACAATGGGACAATTTACAAAAGAGTTTGATTATATAAAAATTAAATTGGCATCTCCATCTCGAATATTACAATGGACAAATCGAAAATTACCGAATGGCCAATTTGTGGGAGAAGTCCAGAAATCAGAAACTATCAATTATCGAACTTTTAAACCAGAAATGGATGGACTATTTTGCGAACGTATTTTTGGTCCAAGTAAAAGTTTCGAATGTGCTTGTGGGAAATATAAACGTGTTCAATATGAAGGTTTAATTTGTGAACGATGTGGAGTTGAGTTAACAGAATCTAGAGTTCGACGACATAGAATGGGTTATATTAATTTAATTTATCCAGTTACTCATGTCTGGTATATTAATAGCCGACCAAATTTTATGGCTTTATTATTAGAAGTGGAAGCATGCGAAAAATATTTAGATACTTCATATGGGTTAGACAGTTCTTCACTTCGACATCAAATCGCTACTAGCCAAAATAGAGATATAGGGAAACCCCTCTCACATTCAGAAGTTGTCGACTTATGGGATGAAAGAATCAAACGTATTAAATTAGCTTCTTTAGTTTATTTTATAGCCGAAGATGAAATTTCATTTTATGGATTACATTGGGATTTCCAAAAGTATCGATTCAACCGGGACTTATTTTATAGTGATTATCCAATTAAACCTGAATCAAAACCTGAAGATCGAAGATATAATACTCCAAAATATCTTTTACGTACAACACCTAATTTTTTAATTGGTACCCCACTGATTAAGAGAGAATTAGAAAGACTTCGTTTAGAATCAGAAATTGTAAGAACTCGAATTTTTATTTCAAACTGTACTACTGAGTTAAATAACGATAAATTTAGATCCGACAAAGATCCAGACAAAAAAAAGAAATGGGAATTGGGACGGATTTATAAACTTCGTCAACAAGGGATTCAACGAATTCGAATTTTAGAAAATTTAGTAGGAACTGGTTCGAATCCTGCTTGGATGATTCTAACAATTTTACCTGTTATTCCTCCAGCTTTACGACCGATGATTCAATTAGAAGGTGGACGATTTGCTACTTCAGATTTAAATGAATTATATCGTCGAATAATTACAAGAAATAATAGATTACTTCGTTTACTTGAAATTGATGCGCCTCAATTAATTCTTCGAAATGAAAAAAGATTGTTACAAGAAGCTGTTGATACTTTAATTGATAATGGAAAACGTGGGCGTATTGCTTTAAGTGCAAATAATCGGCCATTAAAATCGTTATCAGATATTATTAAAGGCAAATATGGTCGATTTCGTCAAAATTTATTAGGAAAACGAGTTGATTATTCAGGACGTTCAGTAATTGTAGTAGGTCCAAGTTTAAAATTGAATCAATGCGGATTACCTTATGAAATGGCTATTGAACTTTTTCAACCTTTCGTAATTAGAGAATTAATTAATCAAGGTTTAGCAAGCAATATGAAAATTGCAAAAAATTTAATTCAACAAAGTGAGTCTATCATAGATCCAGTTTTAGAAAAGGTTTTGACAAATCATCCTATTTTTTTAAATCGTGCTCCAACATTACATAGATTAGGTATTCAAGCTTTTGAGCCAATTGTAGTACAAGGTCGTGCAATTAAATTACACCCTTTAGTCTGCTCGGCATTTAATGCTGATTTTGATGGAGATCAAATGGCTGTTCATGTTCCTTTATCATTAGAATCACAAGCAGAATGTTATATGTTGATGCTAGCCCCTTATAACTTCTTATCTCCTGCTAATGGAGAACCAATTGTTCTACCAAGTCAAGATATGGTTTTAGGTTGTTATTATTTAACTGTTAATAATATTCCAGGATTATTGGGTTCAAATCATTATTTTGCAGATTTGGAAGATGTTATTTTAGCTTATAAGCAAAATAAAATTGAACTTCATAGTTCAATTTGGATCCGTCTTAAAGATGATACTCAATTGAAATCAAATTTAATCAAACAAATAAAATTAAATGATAATACGATTCTGGAATATTATGAAAATTTACAGATTCGAAAAACTGAAGAGGGTGAAATAATTGTTCAATACCTTCAAACAACAACAGGTCGTGTGATCTTAAATTATACAATTCAGAAAACTTTAAATTTTTTATAAATTAAAATGAAAAATTATACTTATCAAAATAATTTAATAGGTAAAAAACAATTAAGACAATTATTAGCTTGGAGTTTTAGTAATTATGATTCAATGCAAGCTTGTTTTTTAGCTGATGAATTAAAATATTTAGGATTCAACTATGCTACACAAGCTGGTATTTCAATTAGCATTGAAGATTTAAAAATTCCATTTGTCAAAAATTTAATGCTTGAAAAAGCAAATCAAGAAATTCTCGATAGTGAAAAAATTTATCTGAAAGGGAAAATTACTGACATTGAAAGATTTCAGAAAATTATTGATACTTGGAGTCTTACCAGTGAATCCTTAAAGGATCAAGTAATTCATTATTTTAAGAATTATGATCCATTGAATTCCGTTTATATTATGGCCTTTTCTGGTGCTCGAGGAAATCTCTCTCAAGTTCGACAACTAGTTGGTATGCGAGGATTAATGGCTGACCCAAGTGGTGAAATTATGAAATTACCAATTAAAAAGAATTTTCGCGAAGGATTAACCATCACTGATTATTTGATGTCGGGGTATGGAGCCCGAAAAGGTATCGTTGATACTGCATTAAAAACTGCAAATTCAGGATATTTAACACGTCGTTTAATTGATGTAGCCCAAGATATTTTAATTCGTGAGAAAGATTGTTTAACAACTCATTCTTTCTTAATTTTACTGGATAAAAATAATGAAAATATTTTAGGTCGAATTCTTAACAAACCGATTCTAGATCCAAAAACGGGAAATTTGATTGCAAAAACGAATACACAAATAACTTCTAATTTACTTCAAGAATTAAAACAAAAACAAATCCAAAAACTTTATATCCGTTCTCCTTTGACTTGCAATCTTTACAGAGCTATTTGTCAGAAATGTTATGGTTGGGATTTAGCCAATGAAAATTTAGTAGATATTGGCGAAGCAGTTGGAATTTTAGCTGGTCAATCTATTGGTGAGCCCGGAACACAACTTACAATGAGAACTTTCCATACAGGTGGTATTTTTACTTCGGAAGCTCGACAACAAATTATAAGCCCTTTAAATGGAATTATTCGATTTTATAAAACTTTAAAAACAGTAATCTTGAGAACTAATCGTGGTGAAGATGTTCTTGTTACTAAAAATTCTGGTTCTTTAATTTTAATTCCAGATGATAAAAATCATGATTTGGTGAAAATTGAAGTTCTAAGAAATACAATTTTATTCCCTAAAAATAATCAATATATCTTAAAAGACACAGTTATTGGAGAATTGATTAATATTAATAAGCAAATTAAAACAGAAATTAAACCAATTTTAAGTCCGGTTTCTGGTGAGATTTTTATGCCACGCTTAAAGCAAAAAATAAATTTACTAAATAAGAATAAACTTATTTGGATTTTATCTGGACAACTTTATAATAGCCCAAACCATTCTTTTATAAATTTTTATGTAGATTACAAGCTTAATAAATATAGTTATATTTTCCGAACTAAAATAATAAATCATTATCCTGGATTTATTGAATTTGAAAATAATAAACAAAGTTTATATCAGCAAATTATCAAATTAAATACTAAAAAGTATTCTTTATCCAACGCAAATTTCAAAAAGCTTACAAAGCCAATTGAAACTAAAAACTATTTCTTAAATTTTAAAAACCTAAAATATTTGATTAATATAAAAGAAAATGGTTCGAAATCTTATCTTCAAATGGCACGAAATGAACAGTTTGGAATTCTAGCTACTAATTCATTTCGAACATTAACGGGTGGAATCTTATATTATGATTATAGAAATATATTTAAGTTTAATAAAGTAAATCAAATTATTAATTATTGGTATAAACCGGATTCGGATTTTCTTGAGTCTTATGATAAACTGGATCTAAATTTCGAAACAAACTATAAATCTATTATTTCTCACCGAACAATCATCTGGTTAGGAGAAGAGATTCATAAGGTAAATTGCGAACAAAATACTTTATTTATAGAAGATGGTGATTTCATTTCTGAAAAATTTGAACTTGTATCAGAATCAAACCTTTTTTCTAAAACATCAGGAATTGTAATACTTCGCCAAAAAAATACTAATATTCAGACAATTTCTATTAAATCTGGATTGGTTTATGAAGGACAGAAATTTAAAAATATAGCCAAAAAAATTTATTATCCAGGTGAGGTTATTTTTTCCAATATACCAATTAAAAAATTATCATTTTGTGAGCATATAATTGGCAAAAAAACAGAACAATTATTAATTCGACCAGTTGAACTTTATGAATTGCCATATTCAAATTTACAGAATACAACAAACTTAAATGAAAATTTAAAATTCGAACCTAAAACTATTTATGCTTATAAACCAAATCAAATTTTGAAAACTTCTCAAAATTTAAATTTAGTTATTAATAGATTAATTTTTCAAACTGATAAATTGTTAGATAATCAGGTTAACATTGAACTAGTAAATAATAAAAAGACAAATTCTGTCGATTTCAAAATTAGTGAAAAATTAAATTTAAATAATTATATTTCAGCTTATTTAAAATACAAAAATTTACAAGCTTGTTCTCTTATTCAAAAAAACCAATTTGTTGATAGTTATACAATCTTAAGTTATTTAGAAGCGATAACATTAAACTCTTTAGAAATTGTAAAATTCAAAGTCAAAAAGAAAGATACGAAACAAATTTTATTAATTTCAAATAAAGATTGTTTAACATTAAAAAGGGAGAAATTTCCTAACAAAAAATTAAATGATTTTATTGTAACTAGCTCAAATGTAAATGAAACTGGTAAGATTATTATAGAAAATAATAATTTTCTAACATTACAAAAAGGAAAACCTTATTTTTTCCCAAATTGTAAAAATAATGAATTAACTAATAAAATTAATTTACAGTATAAACTTATTTCTCCAGATCGTTTTCAACACAGATTTAAAACAAATCGTTCAGTAGCACTAAATTACTCAAATAGGTTAAAACTTTTGGTGCAAAAAGAATATGATTCAAAATCTCAAGTAAAAATTGAATTTAGTAAAAAGTCGGAACTTGCAAAATTCTTTTTCAAAAAAGATGGAAAACTTTATAGTTCGATAATACCACAATTCTTTAAAAAATTTTCAATTCATAATAAATCGTCTAAATTAAAGTTTCATCAAATTTTAGGACCTAAAACAGGAAGACCTAATAGTAAGATAAAGAGACCGTATCCAGAGGACCAACGAACATTATTAATAAAAAGTTCTGATATTATCGGAAATGAATGGAAAGAATCCAATCATTTTTCTACCCAATTCACATTGATTCAATTCGTTCGATATTCTCTAAAAAGCACGACAAGATCTGTAGGTCTTTATTCAATAACTGAGGATTTCTTTGAACAAGATGTAAATAGTGTTTTCTGTCAAAATAATGAATTTATAGAAAATGGTGAAACTCTTGGTTTATTAAATTTGGAAAAAGAAATCACTGGTGATATTGTTCAAGGGTTACCACGAATTGAAGAAGTTTTAGAAGCTCGCAAGAAAAATTTAACTGTGAAAAGAATTCCAACGAATCAAAAAAAAGGTTTACTAGTTCAAAAAACAAGTTTAGACCCAAATTTCGAATTTCGAAAATTAGGAACAACAATCCAAGAAAATGAAAAAGTTAACCCACATAAACTATTGAAAGTCTATTTTAATTATTATGGTTTAATGAAATCATTTTTCTGTGATCGAACTCAATCAATTAAATATAATCGTTTACTAACCAATTATGAAGGAAGTTATAAGAGTTTTAAAAAAGTTCAGTCATTTATATTAAAATCAGTTCAAACAGTTTATGAATCACAAGGTGTAGCAATTAATGATAAACATCTAGAAGTTATTATTAAACAAATGACAACGAAAATTTTAATAAGCTACGAAGGTGATACACCCTTATTAAGAAGAGAAGTTGTAGATTTATATCACATTCAATATATAAATCAAATTATTAGCAAGCAAAAAAAACAACCAGCTTATTATGCCCCATTATTACTTGGAATTACAAAAGCTGCTTTAAATAATCCAAGTTTTATTTCTGCAGCTAGTTTCCAAGAAACAACAAGAGTTTTAACAAAAGCAGCAATCGAAGGACGTATTGATTGGTTACGGGGATTAAAAGAAAATATTATTATTGGTCATTTAATTCCTGCAGGAACAGGCTCACAAAATTATCGTCAATCTTTCCAAGCTTACCTATCATCTAATCAACAACCTAATACAATTAATGAACCAGTTCAAACTGTTATCTAAAATAATGAATAATTAGTAGACAAGCGATTGAATCTCTGGTAAAATTTATTTTAAAAATTAAATCCTTTGATTAAGTAATTTAAAATTTTATGTCTGATATAAGTTTATCACAATTATTAGAAGCTGGAGTTCATTTTGGTCATAAAGCATATCGTTGGAACCCAAAAATGTTCCCTTATATTTATAGTGAAGTTAATAATATTCACATATTAGATTTAGTTCAATCTGCAACTTTATTAAAAGAAGCTAATAATTATTTAAAATCATTAGCTAGTGAAGGAAAAACAGTTTTATTTGTTGGTACAAAACGCCAAGCAAGTACATTAATTGCTCAAGAAGCAAAACGTTGTGATTCATTTTATGTGAATCATCGTTGGTTAGGAGGGATGTTAACAAACTGGTCAACTTTAAAAGAACGTATTAAACATTTAAAAGATTTAGAACAACAAGAAGCAAGTGATACTTTTAGTTTATTAACAAAAAAAGAAGCTGCTTTACGTCGAAAAGAATTAAAAAAATTACGTCAACATTTAGATGGTATTAAAACAATGCCAAATTTACCAGATGTTGCTATTATTATTGATCAAAAACGAGAAATGACAGCAATTCGAGAGTGTCAGAAATTAGGAATTCCAATTGTTTCAATTTTAGATACAAATTGTGATCCTGATTTAGTAGATGTTCCAATTCCTGGTAATGATGATGCTGTTCGATCAATTAAATTAATCTTACAATCATTAACAGACAGTATTATTGAAGGCAAAGCACAATTAAACAATTAAAAAATCTTATTAAACTTCTATCATTAATGATAGAAGTTTAATAAAATTCAAAAATATTTCTTATTTTATTTCAAAAATACTAGGGTTAAATTCTACAAAAATTCGAAAATTTCAGGAATTTTAAAAAGATTGTAAAATTAATAAATAAACTTTAATTTTTCAAATTTGAATAGTCTAACCTAATCTTGAATGATTTTTTAAAAATGAGTTTCTTGTTTCGAAAGAATTCTAATCTTTGATAAGTTTCGATTTATCAGAATATTATTAATTTAGGGGTCTAGAATACGTTTTAAAGTCACTAATAGGATATTCTAAAATTAAACCGGAAATACACAGGTTTTAGTGATTAAGATGAAAGATAAAATATTTAAAACCAAATAAAATTTTGTCAAAAAACGTTAATAATAACGTTTTTTGACAAATATATGCTACTAATTTTTATTAGTAACGACCGCCTTCTGGATTAGCTTGAACACTATATGATTTGATAGTGTAAATAATTTGACGAGCAGGACCTTCTTGACGTTCTAAGTAGAAGCCTGGTTCGTTAACAGGACGGTTTGCGATGAAAGACATAACACAACTTTCAGTACCGTAACTAGCATCAAATGCGTTGATACGTAAGTAACCTGTAGCACATGCTTTACGAGCTTCACGTAATTCGAACATTACAGTCGCAGGATCTTTAACGTCGAATAATGGTAAACCCCATAATTCCCAGTAGCTGTTACGTGGGTGTGGATCATCTGTCCATTCAACGTTCATCGCCCAACCTTTGTTAATAGCGTAAGCGATTTGTTTTTCAATTTGTTGATCAGTTAAATCTGGTAAGAACGAGAAACAACCTTGTGTAAGTCTCACTATTCAAATACTCCTTTAATAATTTTTTTAAAAGTTTATAACTTCTTATACGTTTGCTGTTGCTGTTTCAGCGAAATCAGCAGTATCTGTAGATGTGTAGTTGAAAGAAATATCTTTCCATAAATCTAAAGCTGTTTGTAATGGACCACATGTTTTAGCAGCATCGCGTAAAATTTGAGGACCTACAGCATTGTTGAAGTAATCTACACCTTCGTTACGAGCTAATACCATTGCTTCTAAAGCAACACGGTTAGCTGTAGCACCAGCTTGAATACCATCAGGGTGACCGATTGTACCACCACCGAATTGTAATACTACATCATCACCTAAATAGTGAATTAATTGGTGCATTTGACCACAGTGGATACCACCAGATGCAACAGGCATACATTTACGTAAACTAGCCCAACTCATTTCGAAGAAAATACCGTAAGGTAAGTTAACGTCTAAGTTTGTTAAACGTAAAATATCGTAGAAACCTTTAATCATTAAAGGATCACCTTCTAATTTACCAACAACTGTACCAGCGTGGATGTGATCTACACCAGACATACGCATCCATTTACAGATAACACGGAAGTTAATACCGTGGTTCTTTTGACGAGCGTAAGTAGAGTTACCAGCACGGTGTAAGTGTAATAACATATCGTTTTCACGAGCCCATAAAGCAATACTTTGGATTGCTGTGTAACCCATTACTAAATCGATCATAACAATTACAGAACCAACCATTTTAGCGTACTCAGCACGTTTGTACACTTCTTCCATAGTAGCTGCTGTGATGTTTAAGTATGAACCTTTAGTTTCACCTGTAGCTGCTGATGCACGGTTAATACCTTCCATACAGTATAAGAAACGCTCTCTCCAACGCATGAATGGTTGTGAGTTAATGTTTTCATCATCTTTTAAGAAGTCTAAACCACCTTTTAAACCTTCGAAAACTACACGACCGTAGTTTTTACCAGATAAACCTAATTTAGGTTTTACAGTAGCACCTAATAATGGAATACCATATTTGTTTAAACGCTCACGTTCTACAATGATACCAGTAGCTGGACCTTGGAATGTTTTTAAGTATGAGTGAGGAATACGCATATCTTCTAAACGTAAAGCAGAAATTGCTTTAAAACCGAAAACGTTACCAATGATAGACGCTGTTAAGTTAGCTAAAGAACCTTCTTCGAATAAATCACATTCGTATGCGATGAAAGCGAAGTATTGATCAGTTGTGTTTGGAACTGGATCTACACGGTAAGCTTTAGCACGGTAACAGTCACAAGCTGTTAATAAATCAGTCCATACAACTGTCCATGTAGCTGTAGAAGATTCACCAGCTACAGCAGCAGCTGCTTCTACTGGATCTACACCTGGTTGTGGTGTAATACGGAATAATGCTAAAACATCAGTTGTTTTTACTGCGTATGAAGCATCCCAGTAACCCATTTTAGCGTAAGGGATTACACCAGATTCGTAACGGTCACTTTTGATTCGAGTCCGTTCTGATACAGATTGAGACAT